AAAGGAGGTAATCCAGCCACAGGTTCCCCTACGGCTACCTTGTTACGACTTCACCCCAATCACTGACTTCACTCTGGGCGACTCTCTCCTTGCGGTTAAGAAATCGACTTCAAGTCAAATCAATTCTCGTGGTGTGACGGGCGGTGTGTACAAGGCCCAGGAACGGATTCACCGCGACGTTCTGATTCGCGATTACTAGCGATTCCAGCTTCATGTTCTCGAGTTGCAGAGAACAATCTGTACTGAGGGAAGGTTTCTCGATTCGCTCCGACTCACGTCATTGCCTCTCATTGTCCTTCCCATTGTAGCACGTGTGTAGCCCAACCCATAAAGGCCATGCGGACTTGACGTCATCCCCACCTTCCTCCAACTTATCATTGGCAGTTTTTTTAGAGTTCTTCTTGTTTCCAAGTTGGCAACTAAAAATGAGGGTTGCGCTCGTTATAGGACTTAACCCTACATCTCACGACACGAGCTGACGACAGCCATGCAACACCTGTCAAACCATCACCCTTCTTCTCTCAAAAAAGGGATAAGTTTGATGTCAAGAGTTGGTAAGGTTCCGCGCGTTGTTTCGAATTAAACCACATGCTCCACCGCTTGTGTGGGCCCCCGTCAATTCCTTTGAGTTTCAACCTTGCGGTCGTACTCCCCAGGCGGAGTGCTTAATGCGTTAGCTTCAACACTGAGAAATTTCTTCCCAACGTTTAGCACTCATCGTTTACAGCATGGACTACCAGGGTATCTAATCCTGTTTGCTCCCCATGCTTTCGTGTTTCAGCGTCAGTCTTAAACCAGGTAGCTGCCTTCGCTTTCGGTGTTCCTTCTAATCTCTAAGGATTTTATTTCTACACTAGAAATTCCGCTACCCTCTTTTATACTCGAGTTTGACAGTCTTGAAAGCACTTCCAAAGTCAAGCTTTGGTATTTCACTTTCAACTTTTCAAACCGCCTACACACCCTTTACGCCCAGTCATTCCGAATAACACTTGTACCCCCCGTATTACCGCGGCTGCTGGCACGGAGTTAGCCGGTACTTTTTCTTCGAGTACTGTCATCATCCTCCTCGATAAAAGGGCTTTACAACCAAAAGGGCTGTCATCACCCACGCAATCTTGCTGGATCAGGCTTTCGCCCATTGTCCAAAATTCCCCACTGCTGCCTCCCGTAGGAGTCTGGGCCGTGTCTCAGTCCCAGTGTGGCTGATCATCCTCTCAGACCAGCTAAGGATCGTCGGCTTGGGAGGCTTTTACTCTTCCAACTACCTAATCCTACGCAGGCTCATCTTCTAGCGGATCTCTCCTTTTTTTATTTATACGGTATTTATTCTTTTGTTACCAAAAGAACTTATCCCATTCTAGAAGGTAGATTCCTACGCGTTACTCACCCGTGTGCCATGAAATCCTAAAATCTCATTCGACTTGCATGTGTTAAGCAGATTGCTAGCGTTCATTCTGAGCCAGGATCAAACTCTTTTCTTACTTTTCTTCTTAGTCCATGTTTCTTTTTATTATCGTCGTCTATCTAATCTATGTACGTTCATATTTCTTTTTAAATTTTGCTAATTGACCTCTACGTTCTTGCATTCCCATCTTTGTTCCGGAATTCCAAATCGCATGACTTTTGACATCTACATCTAATTTCAACTGATCTTTCATCAATTGACTTGTCATCATGTATGTAGATCCATCTGTATGAATGACGCAAATTTCTTTACGCAAAGGGTGAATTCTTTTTTTCATTTTGGATCTCTTTTTCCCTAGGCTAGAGGCGGAATTGAACCGCCATCAAAAGATTTGCAATCTCCTACATTGCCATTATGCTATCCAGCCATTATACTTGAGCGGCAACCACGTTTCCCACTTCCGTAGTAGATATGGCGTGAATCCGTTTCACTTCTTGAGTTCTGCATGGGATCATGTGGGACCAGCTTCACTATGACCGTCAAGTATTTCTCACGTCTTTATTTTATATTCTATTCTCTCCTCTTCATGTTACCATGTCCATAGAAAATAAATGTCCTTTTTTTGATTCCTTTCTATGGAATCAAAACATGACGACCTTTTTTCATTCTATTTGCTAAAACTTTACGACCATTCACTGTTGAATTTCTATTTAAAAAACCATGAGTTCGTTTTCGTACTAATACGGACGGTTGATATGTTCTTTTCATCGTTTTTTACTCCATTTCTTTGACTATTAAAGATTCTTCTAAACTTACATAACCATTTTGAGTTCCATTTTCCACATGAAGATAAACACGACCTTTTACATTTTCTCTCGTAAAATAAACGAAACCATTGCTTTTCGCGTATAAAGTATGATCTTTTCCCATTCCTACACTATAACCTGGATGGTAAACTGTGCCTCTTTGACGTACTAAGATATTCCCTGCTTGTACGTATCCATTTTCTTTTAAACCAAGTCTTCTTCCTGCGGAATCACGTCCATTTCGAGAACTTCCCCCGCTTTTTTTTGTTGCCATGTCATTCTCCTTTCTTTCTCAAAAACAAATTGAATTCTTCGAGCACTAAAAGTCCTAATTCCGATTTTTCAAATCGACATTCGAGTTCATATAGATCTTGATCGATTTCGAGATTGGAATGAATCAAACGATCCTCAAATCCTTCCAATGAGAGGGATTCCCATACGATCTGTGTTCCATAAAGATTTGAAAATCTTCCGTAATCCACCCATTCGATATCAAAAAAGAAAAGATCATGGAGAATCCAACTGAAGAAAAACCCTATGATCAAATTCATTCCATAGATCGATTTCATACGATTTCTTTTTTTTGCTATCCCATACGGGGATCGAACCCGTGTTCTAGCCTTGAAAAGGCTATGTCCTGACCGCTAGACGAAAGGGACGTTCACATATCCTAGTATATATTCTATTTCTTTCTTTTTTATCCAGAAGAGAATGGAACGGTTTTCACAAAACCGCTCCATTCAATTCATTAACGATCCACTTCTCCAAACACAATATCTTGTGTACCAATAATTGTTACGACATCCGCAATCATATGACCTTTTGACATCATATCAAGACCTTGTAAATGACTAAATCCTGGAGCTTTAATTTTACAACGATACGGTTTATTTCCTCCATCAGAAACTAAATAAACTCCAAATTCTCCTTTTGGTGCTTCGATCGCTGTATAAGTCTCTCCTGCTGGGACTGAATAACCTTCACTATAAAGTTTAAAATGATGAATTAACGATTCCATGGATTGCTTCATATCACTACGAGATGGTGGTGAAATCTTCTTATCATCCACTTTGACAACTCCTTCTGGAAGTTGGTTTAAACATTGCATGATGATTCGAAGACTTTGACGCATCTCTTCTACACGAATAAGATAACGATCATAACAATCTCCATTTGTTCCTACTGGAACATCAAAATCAACGAGATGGTAAGCATCATAAGGTTGATGTTTACGAAGATCCCATGGTAATCCTGAAGCACGTAACATAACACCAGAAAATCCCCATGCCATTGCTTCATCAAGAGAAACGATTCCGATATCAACTAAACGTTGTCTCCAAATACGATTGTTTGTTAACATTTCTTCAAGTTCATCAAGACGAGAAGAAAATTGTTCGGCAAAAGTGAAAAGATCATCGCAAAGTCCCAAAGGAAGATCTTGAGAAACACCGCCAGGTCGAACATAAGCAGCGTGCATGCGAGCACCAGAAACACGTTCATAGAATTCCATAAGTTTTTCGCGTTCTTCGAATCCCCAGAGCATTGGAGTCATGGCTCCAACATCAAGAGCGTGACAAGTAACAGCAAGTAAGTGATTTAAAAGACGAGTGATTTCTCCGAATAAAACACGAATATATTGAGCACGAAGAGGAACTTGACATTGAAGAAGTTTTTCGACAGCTAAAGAATAAGCTTGTTCTTGAGACATCATAGACACATAATCAAGACGGTCAAAATAAGGAAGTGCCTGAAGATAAGTTTTGTATTCAATTAATTTTTCAGTTCCACGATGAAGAAGACCGATATGGGGATCTGCGCGTTGAATGACTTCGCCATTAAGTTCAAGAACGAGACGAAGCACACCATGAGCGGCAGGGTGTTGGGGTCCGAAATTCATTGTGAAATTTTTAAGACGTTTTTCAATTTGAGCATTGTTCATCTTGCTCCCTCTTTATTTTTTGGATGGACCAAGGACTTTCATTTGTTCCCATGGACTAGTAAAATCAAAAGATCGGAATTCTTGAGCTAATTCAAGTGGTTCTGTCACGACACGTTTTTGTTCATCATCATAACGAACTTCTATGTATCCAGATAATGGGAAATCTTTTCGTAATGGATGTCCTTCAAATCCATAATCAGTCATGATACGACGAAGATCCGGATGATTGACAAAATAAATACCAAAAAGATCCCAAACCTCACGTTCATACCAATTCGCAGATGGATAAAGAGAAGTCACGGAAACTAATGGAGTCATCTCACTTACCATCGTCTTGACAATTAAACGAGTATTGTAATGATAACTTAAAAGACAATAAACCACATCAAATCGATTTTCTCTTTCTGGATAATCGATTGCAGTGATTTCAACTAAAGATTCAAATTGACTTTGAGTATGATCTCTTAAAAAACGTAAAGTCTCCGCAATGAAGGACGGTTTGACAACAAGAGTCAATTCTCCTTTGGATACATGGACGGATTCGACATATTGAGGAAGCATTTGAGCAAGAGAGACTCCATAAGCTTCCAAAGTTGCATGTTGTTGTGTCATAATTGTTCCTTATTTACGATACCAAGAGAGTAAACTTCCATTACGACGAATTTTCTTTTGTAATTGTAAAAGACCATAAATAAGAGCTTCGGCAGTGGGAGGACAACCAGGAACATAAATATCCACTGGAACAATACGATCACAACCACGAACCACACTATAAGAATAATGGTAATATCCCCCCCCGTTCGCACAGCTTCCCATAGAGACAACCCAGCGAGGTTCGGACATTTGATCATAAACTTTTCTTAACGCCGGAGCCATTTTGTTGGTTAAAGTACCAGCCACAATCATAACATCCGATTGACGAGGACTTGGACGGAAAATAATCCCGAATCGATCAAGATCATAACGGCTTGCGGCACTATGCATCATTTCGACAGCACAGCACGCTAATCCGAAAGTCATAGGCCATAAAGATCCTGTACGAGCCCAATTGACAAGTTGATCCATTTGAGAAACAACGAATTCGGCTTTGTTGTTGACAGTCATAGAAACATCCTTTCTTTTTATTCCCAATCAAGAGCGCCTTTTCTCCACTCATACACAAAACCAATGGTAAGGATAAGCAAAAAGACAAACATAGAACCAAAACCGAATAAACCGATTTCATCTAAAGAGACAGCCCAAGGAAATAAGAATGCTACTTCAAGATCGAAAATGATAAATAAAATCGAGACTAAATAGAATCGAATATCAAAATTATTTCGAGCATCATTAAATGCATCAAATCCACACTCATATGCGGATACTTTTTCAGGATCACGTTTTTGAGGAGCTACGAAATAAGAAAGGAAGAAGATGATTACCGAGAGTCCTAAACTCACAAGTAAAAAAATCAAGATTGAAAGATATTCGTTCATCATAATGGTGTTCGTCCTTTTATCCTAAAAGAGAATGAATTGATACAAAGGAAAGAGGTTCTTGCACAGCTAAAAGAGCAAGCATTTTTCGATTTAATTGAATTTGATTTTGATGAAGTCCTGAGAGTACTTCAGAGTAAGAGTTTCCTAATTGACGAGAAAATGCATGAATACGTTGAATCCAAAGTTGATGAATTTCAGACTTCATTCTTCTACGATCACGATATTGGTATTGACGACTTTTTTCGACACGTTCAATGGCTACTCGGTAATTCGAAGACGCACGTCCATAATAACCTTTGGCCGCTGAAAGAATTTTGTCATGTCTCTTTTGAGTGGTCACTCCACGTTTGACACGAACCATATGAGATACCTTTTCTTATTGAGATGCAAAATTTCGAATATGTTTTTGAATTCTCTTTACATCAGTAGGATGAAGAAGATGAAATCCAAAATGATTTCGATTTCGATTCGAGGTTTTGGAAGTTAAGCGGTGACGAATTCCTGAGGAAAGACATTTCACTTGACCACTCCCAGTTAAGGCAAATCGTTTTTGAATTGCTTTCTTTGTTTTCATTTTATAATTCATAAAAATCCCATTTTCTTCAGGACATCCAGAAAGGAAGTTTGTTTATTTGTTCAGATACTAAGTTTGTAATATAGTATATAATATATATTAGCTCTTAGTGTTTATTATATGATGCTTTTTTCATTTTCCAAATCGCGTCTATAAAAAAAGGCTTCTTTATGAAAACAATTCGTCCATTGTCCCCTCATTTAAGCATTTACAAACCCCAATTAACTTCCACTCTCTCTATTTTTCATAGGATGACTGGTGCGGGACTCTCTGTATTTCTCTTTCTCTCTGTTCTTTCTTATCAATTTTATTTAATTTTTGCCCCTTCTTGTTCTCTTCTTCGTTCTTTCGGTGATTTAATCAATCATAGTACCAATCATTGGATGTTCCTTTCTCTCGCTTTCTTAATTCTTTTCGCTTTCTATTACCATGTCTGCAATGGAATTCGTCATTTATTTTGGGATTTTGGTTACGGATTAGATATTAAACAATTATACACTTCTGGATATGCTGTCTTAATCGTTTCTTTCTCCCTTACCGTCTTGACTTGGATTTTACCAGGTCTCCTTGGATAAGATACAATCACAAAGGAGTTTCCTATGCTCGCATTTTTAAGAAAAAAACACGCTGCTCTTCATTGGTATGCACAACGATTCACTGCAGTGGCTCTTCTTCCTCTCTTTGGATGGATCATTATGAGTACCACAGCCTATCTTTCCAATGCTCAAGATCTTTTTTCTGTTGCTCAATTCGCAATTCAACAAAATCCTTTTTTCTTTTTAATCCTTAATGTCCTTCTTTTTTGGCACATTCGTCAAGGATTAGAATCTATTGTCGTAGACTATGTTCATAATGAGAAAACACAATTCCTTGTGAATTTCTTTATTCGTGTTCTTACTGTTCTTATGATCTTTTCTTCCTATTCCATCATGTTAAGTTTTCTCTAAAGAAAGGAGTCGATTCTATGACTAAAATGATGCATTTTCAAATTTATCGTTGGGATCCTGAAAAAAATGAAAAACCATATCTTGCCACTTATCCAATTCATTTAAATGAATGTGGTCCCATGGTTCTTGACGCATTAATCAAAATTAAAAATGAACAAGACAGTACTTTAACTTTCCGTCGTTCTTGTCGTGAAGGTATCTGTGGAAGTTGTGCTATGAATATTGATGGTACAAATAGCTTAGCTTGTTTAAAACGCATTGACACTACTCAATCTTCTATGAAAATTTATCCCCTTCCTCATATGTATGTCGTAAAGGATCTTGTTCCTGATCTTTCTAATTTCTATGCTCAACATAAGTCAATTGAACCATGGATGAAAAAGAAAACGGAACTTGATCATTCTATCGAGATGCATCAAACAAAAGATCAACGCGCTCATTTAGATGGTCTCTATGAGTGTATTCTTTGTGCATGTTGTTCTTCTAGTTGTCCTAGTTATTGGTGGAATAGTGATAAATATCTTGGACCTGCAATTTTATTACAAGCATATCGTTGGATCATCGATAGTCGTGATGATTTCACAAAAGAACGTTTATCCAATTTAGAAGATCCATTTAAATTGTATCGTTGCCATACTATTATGAATTGTGCACGTACTTGTCCTAAACATTTAAATCCTGGAAAAGCTATTGCCAAAATTAAGAAGAGTATTAGTTTATTTTCTTAATCGATTGTCCTGAGGAGCTCCTCAGGACCCATCATTTTACCAGTTCGAAAGAACGGATCAAAAAGAAGTGTTTCTTGTATGGTTCTTGATTTAGTACAATATTTAACTGTTCCAACAGCATTATTCATGATCGGATTAAGTGGTATCTTTTTAAATAGAAAAAACATCATTATCATGTTAATGTCAATTGAATTAATGTTATTGGCGGTGAATTTTAATCTTATCCTTTTCTCTGTCTCTTTAGATGATCTTATGGGACAATTGTTTTGTCTTTTTGTCTTAACTGTGGCCGCTGCGGAATCTGCTATCGGATTAGCTATTCTTGTGATTTATTATCGCGTCCGTGGTACTATCGCGGTTGAATACATTAATTTAATGAAAGGATAAAGAAATTATGTATTTGCTTATTGTCTTTTTACCTCTTCTTGGATCTATTCTCGCTGGTCTTTTTGGTCGATTCCTTGGAAGACACGGTGCTTCTCTCGTTTCGACTACTTCCGTAGGTCTTACATGTCTTTTTTCTTGGATCGCATTTTATGAAGTCGGTATCTGTGAAAGCCCTGTTTATCTTACTTTACTTCCTTGGATTGATTCCGGTATGCTCACTGCCAATTGGGGTTTCTTATTTGATTCTCTCACTGTCGTCATGTTAATCGTCATTACCACCGTGTCTTTCCTTGTTCACATTTATTCCACTAGTTATATGTCTGAAGATCCCCATCTTCCTCGATTTATGTCTTATCTTTCTTTCTTTACTTTCTTCATGTTGATGCTCGTCACAGCAGATAACTTCGTTCAAATGTTCCTCGGTTGGGAAGGTGTAGGATTATGTTCTTATCTCCTCATTAACTTCTGGTTTACTCGTTTACAAGCAAACAAAGCTGCTATTAAAGCCATGATCATGAACCGTATCGGTGACTTTGGTCTCTCTCTCGGAATGATGGCTCTCTTTGCTGTCTTTCAAGCTCTTGATTTCTCCACTCTTTTCGCAATTGCTCCTCTCTTCGCAAACCAAGACTTTCTTTTTTTAAATTTCCAAGTTGATCTCTTAACAACAATTTGTATTTTACTTTTTGTTGGATCTGTTGGGAAATCTGCTCAACTCGGTCTTCATACTTGGTTACCTGATGCTATGGAAGGTCCTACTCCTGTTTCTGCATTGATCCACGCCGCTACCATGGTCACTGCGGGTGTCTTTTTAATTGTTCGTTGTTCTCCTCTTTTTGAATATGCTCCCTCTGCATTATTGGTTGTCACTTTCGTTGGTGCCATGACGGCTTTCTTTGCTGCTACTACTGGTATGCTTCAAAATGACTTAAAACGTGTCATTGCATATTCTACTTGTAGTCAATTAGGTTACATGGTTTTCGCTTGTGGTCTTTCTAGTTATTCCGTAAGTATGTTCCATTTAATGAACCACGCATTTTTCAAAGCATTATTATTCTTAAGCGCGGGGGCCGTCATTCATGCTCTGGCTGATGAACAAGATATGCGTCGTATGGGTGGACTTGTACAACTTCTTCCATTTACTTATTCTATGATGTTAATCGGTTCTTTAGCGTTAATGGGATTCCCTTTCTTAACTGGATTTTATTCAAAAGATGTGATTCTCGAATTAGCTTATGCCAAATATTCTCTTGATGGTACATTTGCCCATTGGTTAGGAACTGTCTCTGCATTTTTCACTTCTTTTTACTCTTTCCGTCTCCTTTATTTAACATTCTTGACTAAAACGAACGCGTATAAATCATCTGTTTCTCATGCACATGACGCACCATTTGTGATGGCATTTCCATTAATGGTTTTAGCATTGGGAAGTCTTTTTGTTGGATATCTTTTCCGTGATATGATGATTGGATTAGGTACATCTTTTTGGGGAAACTCTCTTTTTGTCCTTCCAGAACATCTTATTTTAATTGATTCTGAATTTATTCCTTATTCTATTAAATCGATTCCAGTTCTTTTAAGTTTTGTTGGGGCTTCTCTTGCATGGTTGTTGAATCATTCTTATGGTGCATTTCTTTATGAACTCAAAACAAGTTCATTTGGAAGAGATCTTTATACATTTTTAAACAAACGTTGGCTTTTTGATAAAGTGTACAATGATTATGTTGGAAAAGTACTCCTTCAATTTGGATACAATGTTTCTTATAAGACTTTAGATAAAGGGATTCTTGAAATTTTAGGACCTTATGGAATTATTCGACTTGTTCGTCATTTAAGTGATCGTGTGAGTTCTTTTCATACTGGTTATCTTTACCATTATGCATTCATTATGTTGATTGGGGTGACTCTTCTTATTTCCGTCATTCGATTCTGGGATGTTCTTTCTCAAGTTGTCGATCCTCGTTTTTATATCCTCTCGATCATGGCTCTTTTCTTCTATCACTTCTTTCAACAAGAAAAACAATCCACTTGAAAAAGTAAGGAACTCTCATGCTCGAATCTTTAATCGTTTCTCTTCTTGCCCTTCCTTTGATTGGAGCCATGGTTGTCTTTTTGATTCCATCTTCCTCTCTTCAAACTCTCAAACAAGTGGCTTTCGGAACTTCTCTCTTTACTTTCTTTCTCTCTCTCTTTCTTTGGATTCTTTTCGATCACAGTACTTCCAAGTTTCAATTTGTTCAATCTTTCCCTTGGATTTATTCTTCCAATATCGAAATCTCTTTTGGAATTGATGGGATTTCTCTTTTCTTAATTTTATTAACTACTTTTCTCATTCCCCTCTGCATCTTAACCAGTTGGGAAAGCGTCAAACAACATGTTAAAGAATACATGATTTGTTTTCTTGTTCTCGAAGCTCTTCTGATTGCTGTCTTCAGTGTTCTTGATCTTGTTCTCTTTTATGTTTTTTTCGAAGCCGTTTTAATTCCTATGTTTTTATTAATTGGAGTTTGGGGTTCTCGTGAACGTAAAATCTATGCAGCATACATGTTGTTCTTATACACTTTATTCGGTTCTCTTTTAATGTTAATTGCAATCTTAATGATTTATTTCCAAACCGGAACTACCGATATTCAAATTTTAATGACTACCACTTTCACAGATGAACGTCAAAAATTACTTTGGTTGGCTTTCTTCGCTTCTTTTGCTGTCAAAATCCCTATGGTTCCATTCCATATCTGGTTACCAGAAGCACACGTAGAAGCTCCAACTGCAGGTTCTGTTCTCTTAGCTGGTATTTTATTAAAACTAGGTGGTTATGGTTTCCTTCGTTTTTCCTTGCCTCTCTTTCCTGATGCAAGCACTTATTTTACTCCACTCATCTTTACCATGAGTGTCATCGCAATTCTTTATACTTCTCTTACAACTTTACGTCAAACTGATTTAAAACGCATTATCGCTTATTCTTCTGTTGCTCATATGAATTTTGTCACGATCGGAATTTTTAGTGGTAACCTTCAAGGAATTGAAGGAAGTCTTTTATTGATGCTTAGCCACGGAATTGTCTCCAGTGCTCTTTTCTTATGTATCGGTGTTGTCTATGATCGTCACAAAACTCGTATGTTAAAATATTATAGTGGATTAGCTCAAATGATGCCTCTTTTTGGAGTCATTTTCTTACTTTTCACAATGGCGAATATTAGTTTACCTGGGACAAGCAGTTTCGTTGGTGAATTTTTAGTACTTCTCGGAGCGTTTCAAAGTAATACTTCTGTAGCATTCTTTGCTACTACTGGAATCATTTTAGGAGCGGCTTATTCCTTATGGCTTTACAATCGTGTGGCTTTCGGAAACCTTAAAGTACAATTTATTCATGAATTTTCCGATGTTAATCGACGTGAATTTGCTGTTTTCGTTCCTTTTGTCTTTCTTACTCTTCTTATGGGTGTTTATCCTGAAATCTTTTTAGATCCTATGCATGTTTCCGTAGCTCATTTATTGCAGCAGCAACAATAAGGAATTCACAAAATGATGTCTTTGTTCGTCAATGACTTTAAATATGTACTTCCTGAAATCTTTTGTCTCACTGCAGTCTTGGTTCTCTTAGTCTACGGTGTGATCTATAGTACATCTTCTCAACATGGGTATCCCATTCTCTCTCGAAACGTCGTATGGCTTGCTGTTCTTTCTCTTTTCTTCACTGTTCTTTTAATTCTTAATCAATCTTATCTTGAGGCTTCCATTTTTCATAATACTTTAATCATTGATTTCTTTTCTCAATTTGCAAAACTTGTGATCTTATTGAGTGCCATTGCTTCTTTACTCTTATCTCTTGACTATTTACGTTCTCAAAAAATTAATTCTTTTGAATATGCTATTTTAATTGTTCTTTCTACTTTAGGCATGCTCTTAATGGTCTCTTCTTATGATTTAATTTCTATGTATTTAGCATTAGAATTTCAAAGTTTATGTCTTTATGTTCTGGCTGCCTTAAAACGTCATTCAGAATTCTCTACAGAGGCGGGTTTAAAGTATTTCATTTTGGGAGCGTTCTCTTCTGGGATTCTTCTCTTTGGAGCTTCTTTAGTTTATGGATTTACTGGTATGACCAATCTTGAAGACTTAGGAAAACTTTTTGCTGGTCTTGGTTATGATCATTCTATTCAAAGTGGCGCTGTTTTAATTGGTATGTTACTTGTGGCTGTTGGTCTTCTTTTCAAAGTTTATGCTGTTCCTTTCCATGTCTGGGTTCCTGATGTTTACGAAGGTTCTCCTACTATTGTGACTGCATTCTTTGCAATGACTCCTTCTCTCTCTGTCTTAGCATTCTTTATTCGATTCTTCTTCTCTGCTTTCTATGATTTCTTAGATTATTGGCAACAAATGCTTCTTTTCTGTTCTATCGCTTCTTTAATTGTCGCTTCCCTTGCTGCTCTTTCTCAAAAGAAAATCAAACGTCTTTTAGCGTATAGTGCCATCGGACATGCTGGATATATGTTAATCGGTTTCGCTTCTGGTACTCCTGATGGTATTCAAGCCATGCTTCTTTACAGTGTTGTCTATATCATGATGACTCTCGGAATGTTTGCTTTCATTTTGGCTACTCGTGAACAATTTAAAGGACAACAAATCAAATATATTTCGGATCTCAATATCTTATTTAAAACCAATCCGATCTTAGCATTTTCTGTTGCATTAATCCTTTTTTCTTTAGCTGGTATTCCTCCTCTTGCTGGATTCCTTAGTAAACTTTATATTTTCTTTTCTGCCGTGAAAGTCTCTCTTTATTTTGTTGTTGTCATTGGAGTCGTCACAAGTGTCATTGGGACTGTTTACTATTTGCGTCTTATTCAAATTATGTATTTCGAGAAAGTCAAAGCTTATGTCACTTATCAACAAATGGATCGTACAAAATCTCTTCTTTTAGGGATTTCTTGTTTTTTCATTCTTTTCTTTATGGCATACCCATCTCCATTGATTATTCTTACTCACAAGGCTGCCCTCACTCTTTGTTTGTAAAGTCGATAGGGAAAATTCTATAAACAAAGTGGACAAGAGTTCTTTTCCTTGAAAATGGCTCTTTGTCAATTCGCCCTTCTTTTGGGGTCATAAAAAGATGGCCCCAAATCTTAATCAAAAGAAAAAAATCCAAATGAATATCACAATTCAAAAATTAATGGATGTTGGAGCTCATTACGGGAGTTTGGTTTCAAAATGGAATCCAAAAATGAGTCCTTATCTTTATGGTCAACGAAATCAATTTTGTGTGATTGATCTAGAAAAAACACTTGCTTCCTTAAAACGTTCGATGCATGTACTTCGTGAAATTCAAAAAACAAATGGACGTGTCTTATTTGTCGGTACTGATGAAATGAGTTCTCAATGTGTTCGTTATTATGCACGTCAAACAGGACAATCTTATTTACATCAATCTTGGCCAGCAGGATTTCTAACCAATTGGAATCATTTCTCGGCCTTCTTACAAGAATTCAACAGACAAGAATCAACTTTAAATCCAAAAAAGGATATGAAAACATACAAAAAACATGTACGTCTTTCTCAATCTTTAGAAGGTGTTCGTCATCTTACTCAACTTCCAAGTCTTTTAGTAGTTTTCAATACTGAAAAACATAGAATTGCAATTCAAGAAGCCAATATTATGAAAATCCCAGTAATTGGCATTGTGGATACTGATTGTAATCCTGATGGAATTACTTATGTCATTCCTGGAAATAATGATAATGTTTCTTGTATGAAATTTTATGCTGAATTTTTAAGTCAAGCATGGAAAGAATAATTCATAAGGGTGGGAGATCTTCTCCCATCCATGTTTTCATTTTAAAAGATTGTGTGGAAGATATAATAAGATTGAGAATACGTTCTTAGCTCAGTGGATAGAGCAACAGCCTTCTAAGCTGAAGGTCACAGGTTCGATCCCTGTAGAGCGTGCCAGGTGATTAGCTCAGTTGGTTAGAGCGTCTCGTTTACACCGAGGATGTCAGCGGTTCGAATCCGTTATCACCTATCCTGGGAATGTAACTCAGTTGGTTAGAGTACTGGTCTGTCACGCCAGAAGTCGCGGGTTCGAGCCCCGTCTTTCCCGCTTTTTGTCCGAGTAGCTCACATGGTTAGAGCGCAGGTTTGAAAAACCTGAGGAAGTGGTTCGATTCCACTCTTGGACACCATCTGGGGGGATGTATTTCAATTGGTAGAAGTCATGCTTTGCACGCATGCGGTTATCGGTTCGAGCCCGATCATCTCCACTTTTTGTCGCTAGAAAGGAACCGATCTCATCTTCGGCATTTCCAATTCTATCTTTCGGGAATGAATTGTTTTCGACTTTCTAGCGCATTTTTTCTATTCCTTCTGAAGGAAACATGTCAGTTAGAGTAACTCCGTACATCTTATTCAACCTTAAAACATTCCCTTTTCTCTCTTTTCTCTCTTTTCTTTCTTTCTTATTCAAAAAAGCACACGTACATAACATTCAAATTTTTTTTTAGTACTTTTTCCGCTACCTTCTACATTAAGAAAATTCAGTCTTTCTTTTTCAAATTTAAGAAATCTTTTGAAGAACTCTTTTTTCCTTTGATGATGAATCCTATTCCATACGATCCTTCTTTTTAAAAGAATTGCATTATAATAAATAGAAATGAATCAAAATAGAAATGATACTCTTTAAAAGGTATTGAATCTTGATTCTTCTTTGATTGAAATAAAAGATAGAAAAGGAAATTGATTTATGATGTTGAAAAAAGAATTCGTTTTGTGGATGATGTTTTTGATCATTTCTCATGATTTGCCTCTTTTTGCAGACACGACAACCTCTGGAGAACAAATTCAAAGTACATTAGAAGCCATTAGTCAAAATAAATTTATTATGACAGGTTTAGGACTCTTTTTACTTGGAGGAGTGACAAAATATTTTGCAACAAGTCTTTGGGATGGATTTACTTCGAAAATCTCGGAAACTTGGTGTTGGTTTACAGGTGCAAATCGTGTGACATTAGAAGATTTACAAATGGCTCTTTTGCAAATGAGAGAAGAACATATATGCCAAACAGAACGCCTTATTCAAGCCTTTGGAAGACTCTCTCATGATCATATTGTAGGAAATCTTCACCTTGCTAAATTAATAAAAGCTCTTTCAGATCGTTCGAATCTTTTTGTTGCGGAATCAGTGATGGCAAATCATAGTCAATTTATGCAATCAACCAATTTGCAAATTCAAACTCTTTTACGATTAGGGGTAGATATTACCAAAGTCGATGCATTGCATATCCCAGATGCAGAAGAACTTAGATCTGTTCAATGGGCTAAGAATTTTAAAATGAATCCAGATGGTTTAGAAGATATGCGAATTGATCCAGAAACAACATTATGGATTAAGAAATTAGCATCCATTACTCATAACAATTTAGATGCAGTTGAATCAATTGTAAATAATATTGTATTAATGCCGTAAGGAGAGAAAAGATGATGAAAATCAATTGGAAGATTATTAGTCTTTTTGGAATCACGTTTTCTTTTTTTTTCATGGAGACCTCTTTATGGGCTATTTCACCAGACCCATTAAGTGGAGAAGAACTCAAGAAATTGATAGAACAACCTCTGACCATGGATTCAAATTTATTAAGTCGTTTTACAGGGACAAATCATTCAATTGTAGAGACAATTCATACAAATGGAATCCCAACAAAATCCGTTTCCCTTGAGCAATTTTCGAATGCAATTCAATCCTCAGAACTTCCAACAGTAAAGTTATCGGAATGTAAATCGATCCAAAAATGTTATCAAAGAGGTCTTGTAAATGTACAAGAATGGAAAGGCATTTCAAAAGCAACCGAATGTGTTTTTCGTGAAATTCATGATCACATTATTACTCAAGAAAAACTTGTTACAGAGGAGATAAGACAGGCACAAGAAGAACTAGTTGAATGGGCTCATCGCGCTTCTGAAAAAACTTCAGAAGAAATCCAAGAAATCCGAAATGTCACAAAAGAATCATTTCCTTTGAAAACCTTTGCTTATACTCAAGTTGCCGCGTTTGCTTTTGTCGCTCTTCTTGAAAAATTTTTTCGTTCTTAAAAAAAGGAATACTTCGTCATGTCCAATCTTCAAAAGGAGACGGATCTTCTTCAAGAAATTCAAAAACTCAAATTCTTCTTTCAACTCTCTCTCTTTCTCATTTTAGTTCTTCTCTTTACATCTTTAACACTTCTTCTTTTTCAAATTCATCAATGGCAGGATTTTCTTCTTCAAATGAAATCCGAAATTCAAAATTTGAAATCATCTTTTCTTTTTACTGAAAATATTTCAAATCCATCACCTGAAGAAACACCTCTTCCAATGAAATCAAAAGTCATCCAATATTCTTATTCTCTTGGTTCTTTTGTACAAAAAGTTGGTCAAATTGCATTTTTAACTTTCAAAACCACCGTATTCACTATTTTCACTTTTTTTGAGTCTTGGAAATAAAGGATCAAACAGAGATGAAACTTGGAATCTATTTTCGTTTTCTTTTTCTCATCATTTTGACTTGTTTTTTAGGTGTCATTTTGGCGTTTCTTCTTTTTCAAGGAAATTTTCTTGATTACATTTTTTCTTTTTCGAAACAACTTCTTCTTCTTATTTCTGAAATACAGAAGGAAAATCAAGTACAAAACCATCGAGCTCTTTCTGAACAAATTAATCTTCTTCTTCAATCTCTTGAATCTCATCAAAATCAAATTCATCATTTAAATGAGAAAGTTCTTCAATTTGAAAATCAACAAAAAGCGATTCTTGATATGTATTATGTATCAAAGCCTGGAATTCTCTCTCAATCGATTTCGGGTCGTTCTTTTTCTTCTTTCTCAAGCAAGACTATACAATTGATGAGAGACACACATTCTCTTCCTATTCCATCTTCTTGGTTACGTATAAAACCGTAACCAGGAAGTCTTTTCGATCTTGCTATTGCATGCCAGTATGCATCCATACAGAGGGACGTAAAGATAGAAAAGGAAGAGATAAAAAAGTCAAAACAAAATGAAAAGAAGATTTACATGGTTCAGAATAAAAAAAAGGAAATCCGAAATGAAGAAAAAAAGGAAGAGAGGACAATATAAAAAATGAAAAAGAATGATGACAGGGAAAGAAGAAAGAAAATGGATTCTTGAAAAGAAAAAGTTCCAAGAATCCAGGAAAGTTAAAGGTTTTGACGAGCTTTGCGATAAGCAGAGAGACCGGAAAGAACAAGAAAAAAACCACCTATCCAAAGAAAAGATAAAAAAGGATTCCAATAGATTTTGAATTCCCATCCATCTTGAAGATTCCCATCTCCTAAGAGAACATAAAGGTCCCCAAGAAAATGAGAAAGAACATAAGGTTTGGTAGAATAAAGACCATGTAAGAAATAAAATCGCTTTTCAGGATAGATGGAGAAAAGAGGAGTGCCATCTAGAAATGCAAATAATGTGGCATAAGAAGAATGATAATTAGGACCTTGAAATTGATTAACAGAATGAAAGAAATAATCAAGTCCATGAAAATGAAATTGTTCACCTATTTTTAAAACATAGGTGGCTTCTAATTGGTAATAAGAAGAAAAGAGAGCCCCAATGGAAAAAAGAAAAACACCAAAATGAGCAAGAGCACCAGAAAGACTAAGAGATCGAAAGGAAAGAAGAATAGACCAAAGACCAAAAAAAGATAAAAAAGAGAAAAGATGAAAAGAAATTTGAGAAAGAAAATCATGCCAATTTGAAAAAAGAAAAAGAAGAGAGAGATAAAAAAAAGTGAAAGAAAGAAGATGAAGAAAGAATCGAGAAGCATTCCAATTGGATTTCCAATTTAAATAAGAAGAGAGAATCATGATAAGAAAGAATGCAGGAGAAAGAGAAGAGAGAAAGGATTGATAAAAAGAAGCACCGAGACTAACGGATTGTTGAAAAAGGAAGTGATGAAGAAATGGATAAAATGTGCCAAAAAGTAATAAAAGAGTCATGGCAATCATAAAAAGAATGAGAAGAAAAAATGAATATTCTTTTTGTATAGGATTTTGAAGAGAATCTTTTTGGAAAAAGAAAGAGAGTCGTTGAAAAAGAAGAAAAAGAAGAAAGAAAAAAAGAGAAACGCAAAGAAGGAGAAGAAGGATACCACGACCTTGATCTTGAGCAAAACTATGAACGGATTCGAGAAAACCAGAACGAACAAAGAAAGTACCAAGGACACTGAGAAGAAAATTGAAAAGAGAGAGAAGAAGTGTCGAAGAGGAGAGACGTTCGGATTTACAAGAATGAATGAGAGCAGTATTGAGAAGCCAAGGCATTAAAGATGAATTTTCAACAGGATCCCAAAACCACCAACCTCCCCAACCGAGTTCATAATAGGCCCACCAACTACCAAGAAGAATGCCAATAGTCAAAAAAATCCATGAAGAAAGAGACCAGACTCGAATTTGAGAAAGAACAGTGAAAGAAGAGTCTCGATTGATTAAAGCGTGAATGGCAATGGAAAAAGAAATGACACTTCCCAAATAACCAAGATAAATAAAAGGTGGATGAATCGCTAAAACAGGATCTTGCAAAACAGGATTTAGTTCCGAACCATTTTCAAATGGAAGAGTTATTTTCAAAAGAGGATTGGATGTAGAAAGAGTAAAAAGAGTGAAAAAAGAAATCATAATCGATTGTATACGAAGAGACCATAATTGAGGAGAAGAGGAAAGAGTATATAGAAAAGAATAAAGAGAAAGAATCCAAGTCCATAAGAGAATAGAACCTTCATGATTTCCCCAACTTGCAGAGATTTTATAAAGAATAGGAAGATCGGAATGAGAATGTTCAAGGACGTTGGTGATGGAGAAGTCACTTATTAAAAAGGAAAGGACACAAGAAAAAAAGGCAAATGTAACAAAAAGGAATTGAAAAATGGAGAATGAAATAACATAACGAGAAAAAAAAGGAAAAAATTGAAAAAGAGTCAAAAAAAGGACGAGAAGAAGAAAAAGATGAGAGAATTCCGAAAGCATTTGAATATCCTTTGATGATAAGAAAGAGACGGAAACAAAGAGAATCAATCTCGGATTTCAGGTAAACGTAATTTTTTGATAAGGATTTCTCTTCGAAGAAGTAGAAAATACACATACATTGCAAAACAAAGGAATCCAAAGAAGACAAAAAGAAGAGGGAAAAGCATTGAAAAATGAATGCTGGATTGCATTGCAGAGACACTCGAAGTTTGATGTAAAGTATTCCACCATTCAACAGAAAATTTAATAATTGGAATATTTAAAAATCCGACAATGGCTAAAATGGAGGGGATTTTTGGATTTGGTAAAGAGGATACTAAAACAAGATAACCAAGATAAAAAAGAAAAAGAACAAAGACAGAAGTAAGACGAGCATCCCACACCCAGAAAGTTCCCCATACAGGAAATCCCCATAGAGAACCAGTGACTAAAGTAAGGAAAGTAAAAAGAGTACCAATCCATGCAGTCAATTTTGCCATTAAGAAAGCCATTGGATGATACCAAATAAGATAGAGAAGACTCAAGAGAGCCATGAATGAATAAAGAAAAAGAGACATCCATGCAGAAGGAACATGGAGATAAAGAATTCTGGCATTTTCACCTTGTTGAGCATCAGAATTCATAGAAAAAAGACCAAGAAAGAGTCCAATCGTAAGAAAAAGAATTCCCAAAAAAAGAAAAAGAGAATGAATCCATTGTGTAGAACGAAGGAAATAGGAAGGTTTTGTATAGAACCAATAAGACATTCGAAAGACCTTTTATGTCTGAAAAGAAGAGAGAAGAATATAAGAAGAGAAAAATGATGTGAGAATAGAGACAAAAAGAAGAGCACCTAAATATATTTGAAAGAAAGAAAGAAAAGGTGTTCCATTGAGAAAAGAAAAAACAGACATGATACAAAGAATGATGATGGGAAAAGAAAGAGGGAGAAGTAAAAAGGAAAGAAGAGCCCCTCGATATTTTAATTTGGAAGTCAGACAAAATCCTAATGTAGAGATTTGACTTAGAAGGAAAGTGCCCATAAAAAAAGTAAAAGGTAAAAAGAAGACAAGTTGAGTTGGAATAGAATAAAAAAGGAATAGGAAAAAAGATGCCAAACTAAGAGGGATACCATGAAAGATCCAATGAGAAAATCCTTTCATAAAAAGAAAAAAAGAGAATGGAGTCGAAAGAGAGAAATAAAACTCATAAGTTCCATCATCAAGATCGCGAGAATAATAACGTTCAATGGAAAGAAAATAAGTAGAAAGACATAAAACCCATCCAAGAACAAGAGGAAGTTCAAATCCAATCCAAGAGAGAGATTGAAGAAAAAAAGAAGAGAGAGCCATAAATGAAAGAAAAAAGAAGAAGACAGTAAGAGAATCCGCACCAGATCGAAGAGAAATGAGAAATTCACGTTGCAAAATAGAAAAGAAAAGTCGAATCATAGAAACCTCCAAGATTATGAAAGATGAAGAGAGACGGCATTGGGAAGTCGAATATTGGAATGACTCGAAAAAAGAATGATACCATTTCGGGAGAGATGATCTTGAAGACAATGTTCAAAAAGATGAATCGTATCAAGATCAAGACCGAGAAGAGGTTCATCTAAGATCCATAAGGGGAGAGGTTTTAAAAAGAATCGAGCAAGAGCTAATCGTTTTCGTTGTCCTAAAGAGAAAGAAGACGCGAAAGGATGAAGATCAAAAAAATGAAGTATCTCATGACAACGAAGAGTGTGGATTTGTCGAGAGAGATGAGGATCTAAAAAAACAGACCAGGAGAAAAGATTTTCAAAAGGAGTTAAAATTGGTTTAATAAGATCTTTTTCATCAAGAAAATGCATATTTTGAGAAATCAAAAAAGAGGAATGAATGGTTCCATGTGTGGGAGAAAGAAAACCGGCCAGAATTTTGAGTAATGTGGATTTTCCAGATCCGTTTGGTCCTTTGAGAAAAAGAAGATGACCGGAAGAAATTTCAAAAGAGAGATCTTGAAAGAGAAGACGATGTTGGCGTAAAAAAGAAAGATGGGAGACCGTTAATCTATTTTTAGGAAACATAGGAATGTATTCTTTTTTCGAGTTATAATAAGACAATCGAGCCAATCCGAAAAGAGATTGGAAAAGAAAAAAAGGAAATTGATTATGGCAGTACCTAAGAAGAAGGTATCACTTCGTCGTAGACGTATTCGTCGCTCTATCACATCCTCCATTTTACAATTGATTGCATGTAAAGCATGTGGTTCTATGAAAAAGTTGCATTATGCATGTAAAAACTGTGGCGTGAAATAACATGTCAAAATAGAAATAGCAATGGAAAAAAGGAAACCCAAACACATATATCCAAACACATCACGAGAGCAAACAAAGAAAGGGGATTTTTCCCCTTTCTTTCAATTAACCATGCCAGGAAAGAATCGAACTCTCAACCTTTAGATCCGTAGTCTAATGCTCTATCCAATTGAGCTACTGGCACATGCTGGAGTAAAAGGATTCGAACCTCTGCGTGCTGGTGCCAAAAACCAGTGCCTTACCACTTGGCGATACTCCAATTTTCTCTTGATACATCAAAATCGTTTCTTTACTGTATAATAAAAGTACAAGGGCTTATAACTCAGCAGGCTAGAGTATACACCTGATAAGTGTAAGGTCGGTAGTTCGAGTCTACCTAAGCCCATTTTCTTTACGTTTTTCAATTTAGATAAAACAACTACTAGGTAAACACAATGGAACACGACAATGCGAGAGAAGAGGGTCGAACTCTCAACCTTAGCCTTGGCAAGGCTACGCTCTATCCAATTGAGCTACTCTCGCAAAAGAGTCCGTTATCAAAAAAGAATACGGACTCAAAATAAAAAGAACATCGCTCTTATAGAATCAAGTAAATCGAATTTAAATGATCACTTAAATCAATGAATCCTCGAAATAAAGAAAACAATTTGTTTGAAAAGAAGAAGATCTTTCAAGAAACACAGTTTTTATTTAAAAAAGGAAATTTGCAAAAAAAGAATAGGTTTAGTGTAAATTAATAGCATCATTTAAATAGATACAAGTAAGAAGAGTGAAGACATATGCTTGTAAGAAAGCGATCGCTAATTCAAGACCAGTAAGTGCAAAAATGATAGCAAGAGGGATAAAACTAGCAACAAACATGAATCCACCCATACACATCATTGTCCATGCGAAACCACTTAAGATTTTAAGAAGAGAGTGACCAGACATCATGTTTGCAAAAAGACGAACAGCTAAACTAACGACACGGAATAAGTAAGAGATAAGTTCGATAAGGACTAAGAATGGTGCGAGAGCTAAAGGAGCTCCTTGAGGTAAGAATAAGCTAAAGAAATGAGCGCCATGAATGGAGAGACCGATGATATTGATACCGATGAAGACAGCTAAAGCTAAACCGAAAGTAACGATAATATGGCTAGTGACAGTGAAGCTGTATGGGATCATACCGAGAAGGTTGCTGACTAAGATGAATAAGAAAACAGAAAATAACACAGGGAAATAACGAAGTCCTTTAGGTCCTACTTGTTCTTCGACTAAATTATGCACGAATTCGTAAAGCATTTCGACAATAGATTGCCAACGAGAAGGGATAATAGTCGCTTTTTGAGTAGAAAGAGCAAAAAGCGCAATGATAAAAAGGACGACAAGGAGCATATAAAAAGAAGAGTTGGTAAAAGAAAGATTTAAAGTACCGAATTTAATAGGTAAGAAAGAGACAATTTGAAATTGTTCGAAAGGAGAAGAAATAAACATGAAGAGATCCTTTTTTCATAAGATGGAAAAAATTGATTCTTAAATCTCATCTAGGATAAAAAAGGATTTACCGTAGATGAAATTCAAGTATGAAGAATTGATACTGATGAAAAGAAAATAGAATTATGGTTTTTCAGATTTTTTAGGATCTTCCGAATCTTCAATTGTTTTTTTGAAGATTTTAATTCCAGAAGCTAAATCTTTCAACATTTTGGGAAGATTTCCAAAAAGAAGTACCAACACGAGAAGAACGACAAGAATTTGTCCTAAACCGAGACTCATGTGGATGACCTTTTTTTGTCAAAAGAGGGCTCCTGTTCAATCAGAAACCCTCAAAAAAATGAATTAAGCACGTTCCATTTCAATTTTATTTGAAACCCAAGATACATATTCATCTAAAGAAACAGCTTGAATCACAATCGGCATGAAAGCATGATTAACACCACAAATTTCACTGCATTGACCATAATAAACACCTTCACGTTTAATGAATACATCAGATTGATTTAAACGACCTGGACATGCATCCATTTTCACTCCTAAAGAAGGCACTGCCCAACTATGAAGAACATCCGCTGAAGTTGTAATAAAACGAACGTGAGTATTGGCTGGAACAAGAACACGATTATCTACCTCAAGCAAACGAAGTTGACCTTGTGTTAACTCATCTTCTGGAACCATATAACTATCGAAAACGAGAGAATCTGTATCCGATGTATTGTAATCAGAATACTCGTAAGTCCAATACCATTGATGACCAATCGCTTTCACTGTGAGAGCTGGATCAATGACTTCATCCATTGCATAAAGTAATGCAAAAGAAGGGATGGCAATAAGTAAAAGAACAAGACTTGGAAGAATTGTCCAGATAATTTCAATTAAAGTACCATGGTTATTTTTAGATGGAATCGGATTCTTTGTTTCATTGAAAAAATAAAGAGTTCTATATAACATCCAAGTCACCATTGTTAAAATTAAAGCAAGGAAGAATGTAATATCATGGTGAAGATTCACAATCCCTTCCATAATAGGAGTAGCGGAGTCTTGGAAACCAAGTTGCCATGCCACTGGAGAATCAGCAAAAAGAGTACCGTTAAAGACCCATGCTGCTGCTGCGAACATGAAAAGGTTCATAGATATTCCTTTTTTGGTTAGAATCCCATTCAAAATGGGCTGACGAACCGTCTTAGAGAATCACTTGAAAGAGTTATTCCTCTTTCTTGTTATTATACAAGAGAATTTGAAATCCTATACAAGATTTCTTCTTCTTCATTTCGATCAAAACATCATTCCAAATCGAAAGTATCAACACTGTTCAAGTTGATAACCTCCTCAGGTAGGGATCGAACCTACGACCTAACGGTTAACAGCCGTTCGCTCTAACCACTGAGCTACTAAGGAATAAAAAGTGGATTCAAAAGGATTTGAATCAAGGAATTGATATCTTCCCTTTTTCTGAAATAATTGCTTCTCTCATAGAAAAGACAATGAATGTTCCTTTTTTAAAAGGAACATTCATCACTCATGAGGCATCATATAAAGATGGACATTCTATTTTTTTAAATAATAAACGCGTTCAAAATCACGAGTTAATTGATCAACAAGATCTTGTCGTTTAACATTTCCGCGTTTGTACATAGTTAAAACGATCGCTCCAATCATGGCAACGAGTAATATAAGACCAGCGACAAGAAAGAAATAGAAATAATGAGTATACATAATTCGTCCTAAAGAATGAAGATTACTCATTTCATTCATTTGGTTGACCCAATTGATCGATTGAAGTTGAGAAAGGTCGACGTTAGTAAGAGAGACAAGATCACTGTCAACGATCATGAGAACTTGCAAGAAAAAGATAACAGCGACGATGCCACCTAAAGGTAAATAACGTAAGACATTTTCACTCAGTTCAACGACGTTAATATTGAGCATCATGACAACGAAAAGGAAGAGAACAGCGACAGCACCAACATAAACCATTAAGAAGATCATAGCAATAAACTCGACATTGAACAATAAAAAAAGTCCAGTAGCGTTGCAAAAGACAAGGATTAAGAAAAGGACGGAATGAACTGGGTTTCGAGAACCAATGACCATGATAGCAGAAAAGATAGAGAGACAAGAAAAAAATGTAAAGAGAATCATTTCGAAATTCATAAAGAGAAGTCCTTTTTATCGATATAAGTATTCAGAAGAAAGGTTTGCAGAGATTTCAGTTTCCCAACGATCACCATTTTCTAAAAGTTTTTCTTTGTTATAAAGAAGTTCTTCGTGAGTTTCAGTGGCAAATTCAAAGTTCGGTCCTTCCACAATAGCATCAACAGGACAAGCTTCTTGACAAAATCCACAATAAATACATTTTGTCATGTCAATGTCATAACGAGTCGTGCGACGGCTGCCATCTTCACGAGGTTCTGCTTCAATCGTAATCGCTTGAGCAGGACAAATGGCTTCACAAAGTTTGCAAGCAATACAGCGTTCTTCACCAGTCGAATAACGACGAAGAGCATGTTCTCCACGGAAACGAGGACTTAGAACACCTTTTTCATGAGGATAATTTAAAGTGACTTTTTCTTTAAAGAAATATTGAAGAGTCACAACAAGACCACGAACTAATTCACTAAGAAATAGTACATGAGCGCTTCTTTCCATAAGTTTCATATAAGAGGACCTTTTGTCTATCGAATGTAAAGATATGAAAAAGGAGACATTTATGTTTCATTCTTCATATCCGTACATTGGGAAGGATCGAAATCCTTCCCGAAAGAAAATGCATCAAAATTAAGAACGCACAGTTTCTTTGACTTGTGGAAGTTCTTCAAAAGTATGGAATTGGACAGGAGAGGACAAAGTCCATTCTAAAGTGGAAGCTTGTGGAGCAACGAGTTTTCCATTTTGATCATAAGCCCATGGGTTGGATGGACATTTGACACGATCTACAAGTGTACGATACACGACATAGAAGAAGACACCTAAACCAATCACAGTAAGATAAGAACCGAAAGTACAAACAAGGTTCCAACCTGTAAAGGCATCTGGATAATCTGGAATACGACGTGGCATACCGGAGAGACCTAAAAAGTGCATTGGGAAGAATGTAAAGTTGACCCCAAAGAAAAGAATCCAAAAATGCAATTTTCCAAGAAATTCAGGATATTGATAACCAGTAATTTTTCCAATCCAATAGTAAAATCCACCAAAGACAGCAAAGAATGCTCCCATGGAGAGAACGTAATGGAAGTGTGCCACAACATAATAAGTATCATGTAATGCGATATCTAAACCTGCGTTGGAAAGGATAATCCCAGTTAAACCACCAAGAGTGAATAAGAAAATGAATCCAATAACGAATAACATAGGTGTACGGAAATCAATAGAACCACCCCACATAGTTGCAATCCAAGAGAAGATTTTAATACCAGTTGGAATACCGATAATCATGGTTGCTGCAGTGAAGTAAGCGCGAGTATCAATGTCTAATCCGACAGTATACATATGATGTGCCCAAACTAAGAATCCGAGAATACCAATAGAGGACATAGCATAAACCATCCCAAGGTAACCAAAGATCGGTTTACGAGAAAAAGTTGAAATGATTTGGCTGATGATTCCGAATCCAGGTAAAATTAACACATAGACTTCAGGATGACCGAAGAACCAGAATAAATGTTGGAATAAGACAGGATCACCTCCTCCAGCAGGATCAAAGAAACTAGTATTAAAGTTACGATCAGTAAGTAACATAGTAATTCCACCAGCAAAGACAGGTAAAGAAAGAACTAATAAGATTGCAGTAAGAAGCATGGACCATGCAAAAAGTGGCATTCTATGCATAGTGATTCCAGGACCTCTCATATTGATGATTGTAGTAATGAAGTTAATGGCACCTAAAATGGAAGACGCTCCACTAACGTGTAAACTGAAAATCGCTAAATCAACAGAAGCACCAGAGTGAGATTGAATTCCAGATAAAGGAGGATAAGCGGTCCAACCAGTACCTGCACCAGATTCTACTAAAGAAGAAGAGATAAGGAATAAGATAGAAGGAGGTAATAACCAGAAACTGATGTTATTAAGACGTGGGAAAGCCATGTCTGGAGCGCCAATTAATAATGGAAGGAAAAAATTTCCAAAACCACCGATAAGAATGGGCATTAAAACGAAGAAGATCATTAAAAGACCATGTGCGGTAATTAATACGTTATAAAGTTGATGATTGCCACCAAGAATTTGATTTCCAGGTAAAGCTAATTCGATACGCATGACTACTGAAATTGCAGTCGCTACGATACCAATTACGGCACCAAAAATAATGTAAAGAATCCCGATGTCTTTATGGTTTGTTGAAAACAACCAACGAGTAACAGCGTTCATAAAAAAACCTTTTTCGTTTTTCTTTTTTTTATCAAATGATGAAGTCCTTTTTTCATAGGATTCATTTTGAATTCTATACGTATTATATTATCATTATCTCTTTTATGATGGAGATATGACAAATGCGAAGGTTTCCTTACTCCCAATTTTCTCCATTTCTTTCTTCGATCTTCTTCTCCATTTCTTGTAATTTCTTCATTCCCTCTTTATATAAAAATCTCATTCTCTTTTGACTTAAAGAAAAAAACTCCGAAAGTTCTTCTAAACTATGCTTTTCAAATGGCCCGACTCCATACATCATTTTAAACAATGTTGCCATTTTTGGTGAAAATTCTGAAAAAATCCAACTTTCTACTTCATTTCTTGATTGTACATTGGGTCTTGGATTCGGTGTATGCAAAAAATGTAAATAAGAACGATTCTCATTTGATCCCAATTTTTGATCCAAACTAACTAAACGCGTCGAAAACATAGACGTTTGTAAGAATTGGTATACCTTCTGAACTGGAATCTTTAATTTTTGAGCTATTTCTTCTAAATAAGGTTCTCTTGAAAGTTGTTTGGCTAATTGTGAAGATGTACTTAAAATGGTATGAATCTTTCTTTGAAGATGAGTTGGAATCGGAATCATTTGATTTCCATTTAAAGTGACTCTATTTAATGCTTGATGAACCCACCATGTGGCATAAGTGGTAAATTGATAACCACGATCTAATTCAAATCGTTCTACTGCTTTTGTTAATCCGAGTAATCCTTCTTGTAATAAATCCGACATTTCCATATTTCTATATTTATGATTTTTTGCAACAGACATAACCAAACGAATATGATCTTGAGCAATTGTATATTTCAAATGTTTTGAGATTTTGAGTAGATATTCGACATTTGAAATGGTTTGTTTCTTTTTTTGGATTTCATAACGACAAAGATTCATCAAAAGGCTTTCCTTCCATTGACGTTCCTTCAAAGATGGTTTTTGATCAAAATCGGATTTCATTGGAAAAAAAGTTAGAAAAAGACGATATAAATCCGATTGGATTTGTTCAGAAACAAATTGAATCCGTTTTGGATCTTGTTCGAAAAGAAGAACATTGGAAAGAAAAAATTGAAACGACTGTTCAAACCAATGTTGAATTTTGAGAGGTGTCCAAGAAGATGAATTTGAAGAGGAAAGAAAAGAAGGAGATGATCTCTTTTGAAATGCCGGATCGAATTGAAGAAACACTTGATAAAAAAGACCTGGTTGAAAAGGTCGCAAATGAGATTGAAATAAAAAGTCTTTTTGTGTTTTGGTATAAGATCGAAGAAAAGAAACTGTATGCATTGTCCAAGATTCTGTTATATGTAAGATTTTAAATTGAGCGAGCACTTCGGAAAGAAGTTCTTTTTCAAAATACTCAAGAAAGACACTTTTTCGAATTAAAAAAGAACAAGAGATTTTGGGTTGTAGACGATAAAAAAGGAGATAAGATTGAAGAATTCTACGAAAAAGAGAGATTAAAGGAAGATGGGTTCCCAAAGAATTCATTTTGATTTTTTCATGATTATCTTTGATTTTCCATTTTTCAAGATATTCTTTTTGAAGAAGAGAAAGTGCATCCATTTCCCAAAGATTGGCTTCTGGAAGAAATCGTTCCATTTCATGATAACGATAATGAGATTGAAAGATTTCTAAATTCATCCATTGTTTCATTTTGGAAAGAAATAAATTTTGAGAATCGCTTTCAAGTCGTTCAAAGAAAAAGAAAAAATAACGTTGAATTTGCCAGGCAAAAGAAGGATTCTGACAAAGAAAGAAAAAAATACGGACTGTATTTTTTTCATAAGCGGAAAGTAAGATATTTTCTTCTTCTGGTGAAAATGTCATTTCAAAATTTTGATTTCGTTTATGAAGCATGGAAAAGACATATTCTTTCTTTTGTTGACGTAAAGAAATTTCAAAGTCTTCTTTCTTTTGAAAAAACCAATCTGGACTTCGAAATGGAAATGGCTTCGATTTCTTTATAATTGGAAGATCCATTACTTTTATTGGTTCTCTTTGCAAAAGTTCAAAAGCTTCTTTTGTCAATTCCGTCTTCCATACTTGATTTCGTTTCATTCCAATGTCCTTTTTTTATCTATATAATGAATACGTGGAAAGGTGGCTGAGTGGCTGAAAGCAGCAGTTTGCTAAATTGCCGTGTCTTCAAAACACCGTGGGTTCGAATCCCATCCTTTCCTTTTCAAGGGATTTTTTTTCTTATGATGAACCGAAACTTCTGGAAAGTCATTTCTGAGCTTTCCTTTCTTCTTATCATCTTTACCGCCCTTCTCATCTTATTAGGTGCTTGTATACGATTAACTCATTCTGGATTATCATGTCCTGACTGGCCTCTTTGTTATGGTCTTTGGTTGCCTACTTATTCAAAAATTCATCTTCTCCCCGAGATCCATTACGGATTCTCTCAAGTCTTCTTTGAATGGTCTCATCGATTTCTCGCTGGCACTCTGATTGGTGGACTTCTTTTTTCCATTCTTTGTTATTCTCTTTTTTCTTTTCTTCGATTTCAACAATTTTCTTTTTCTCTTTTTGCCTTTTTAATCATCTTAGTCCTTTTGATTTTGGTTCAAATTCTTCTTGGAAGTTTCACTGTTTTTTCTCAAAATGAATCTTGGACTGTCGCTCTTCATCAAATTGCCGCTCTTCTTTTTTATTTCTTTCTTTGGGGACTTTTCACTTCTTCTCATTTTCATTTTTCTGTTTCATCTTCTTTTTCTCTTAAAGTCTTTGGATTCTTTTCCTTTTTTCTTCTTCTTATCACTATGGCATCTGGTGCTATCATGGCAAAAACGGGAGCCTCTTTAATGTGTACAACTTGGCCTCTTTGTCAAGAATTCAATTTGGAAACCCTAAAAGATCCTCTTTTTCAACTTCACCTTTCTCATCGTCTATTAAGTTTAATTTCTCTTCTCTTTCATCTCTTTTTGTTTTGGAAAATTCGTCACCATCCTTTTTTTTATTATGTCAAATGGCTTCTTCTTATTCTTTTTGGTCAAATCCTTTATGGAGGTTTTTTAATTTTTTCTGCTGTACCATTTGGGGCCAGTGTTTTTCATATTCTTTTTTCTTTGATTTGTATTTCCATTTCTTCTTCTTTGTTTTGGAAATTGGTTCTTCCGAAGAAGAAGGATGAGATGCCGAATTAGCTTTAGCGGTAGAGTGCCCGATTTGTAATCGGGAAGTCGTCAGTTCGAATCTGACATTCGGCTTTTAATAAATTGGATGATGGCGAATATAGCGCAGTTGGCTAGCGCGTCAGATTGTGGCTCTGAAGGTCACGGGTTCGAATCCCGTTATTCGCCCTTCAAAAAAAAGAATGGTCAGTATGCAATTGAAAGATGGCATTCTTTCTGGAAAAAAGAGCCATTTTCTTTTCAAGGAAAAAGAAAAAGAAAATTTGAAGTTCATAACAGAATACCATAGGAAGAGCAATAAAAAATTGACTCGCTAAATCAGGCGGTGAAAAAAGAGCAGCTAAGAGAAATGCCAAGAAAAGAAAATATCGTCGAAAAGAAACCAGATGATGAGATTGCAGAAATCCAAATTGAAAAGCAAGAAAAGGAAATAATGGTGTTTGAAAGAAAAAGAAACAGGTCCATAAAATTCTAAAATAAAAAGAAATCAAATGACTCATTTTAGGAAGAAATTCAATTTGATAATGAGGTTGGTGGATTTCAAAACTCATAAAAAATTTGATAGCAACTGGAAAAATGAAGAAAGAAGAAAGAAAGAAAGCAAAAAAATAACCAAAGAAAAAAATAGAAAAAAGAATTCGAAGAAAATGAATTTCAAAGAAATGACATCCAGGTCGAAAGAAACTCCAAAATTGAAAAAGAGCGTATGGAAGAGTCATATAAAGAGAGAGAAGAAGGCAAAGTTCAATTTGAGTTCGAAAAGATTCAGATGGAGAAGTGAAGATAAAGTTTTTATGTAAGGTGGAAGTAAAGAAATCAAACAGATCTGGTAGAGAAAAGAATAAAAGACTGGATTGAAGGAGGAAAAAAAACACTATATACAGACATCTATACTGAATTTCCTTAAAATGATCTTCAAGAACGAAAAACATAAAATAAACACCTTCTATTCTGTGTTGAAGGATGGAATGGGATTCGAACCCATGGTGTTTTCTTCAAACACACCGGTTTTCAAGACCAGCACTATCAACCACTCAGACATCCATCCGTAAAAAAAATTGAGTGCGGGAGTAGGATTTGAACCCACGACCTTCAGATTATGAGCCTGATGAGCTAACCAACTGCTCTATCCCGCGTTGTTTTCTTTTTTACGAGCAGAGGGACTTGAACCCTCACGAAAGGATTCACCAGATTCTAAGTCTGGCATGTCTACCAAATTTCATCATGCTCGTCTTTTTTCCATCCATCCATTTCAAAACTATTATGGAAATCTGTATATATATAATACATATATAATTATTATACATTACTATATAAATCGTTTTCTTTTCTCTCTTTTATGAAAATGGCATTCTCTCTTGGACGGGTGGCTGAGTGGTTAAAAGCGGCAGACTGTAAATCTGTTGACATTGTGTCTACATAGGTTCGAATCCTATCCCTTCCAGTTGATTTCTTCTTTTGTTTTTTCTATTTTTTGTCTTTGACAGAGAAGACTGTCCTGTATTCTTTCCTTTCATTTTTTACTTGTACCGAGAGATTTTCAAAATAAGATAAAAATGAAAAAACAACCATATAAGATGAGTGAAAAGAAAAAAAAATTGTTAAAATCTCAATTTTGATTGTTTTCCTTTTTTTATATTTGAAACGTTATACATATTCATGTTTATATATTTATACAAGAAGAGAAATTTGTATGTTTATGTTTTTTGAATATTTTGAGATGAAATTTTTTTATCGTTTTTTCGTTTATTTTGGATTTCACTGATTCTTTGAAGATATCATTTTTTGTTTGTGTTATTGTACATGGCAGTACTTGTTATCCTCAATGAGAGATCCGGTGGGATTTTGATTCCCACCGTCCTAAGAGAGGTGACTCATTCAAATAACGTTTGATTTCTCAAATTAGAATGTGAATAAGATTAAGAAAACGATCATTAATGCGAAAAGACCAACAGCTTCAGTTAAAGCGAATCCTAAAATTGCGTAGCTGAAAAGTTGTTTTGCCATAGATGGATTTCTTGCAGCAGAAGAGATAAGAGATGCGAAAACAGTACCAATACCAGCACCAACTCCTGCTAAGCTAACTGCAGCAACACCTGCACCGATTAATTTTGCTCCTTCCATAGAAGTACTCCTTGTTTGATTTGCAACTGTCCGAGTGTAAGATATTCTTTCGAATAAAGAAAACCATATAAGAAATATGGTTAGTCACTATTGGGATCGAACCAATGGCTTTTACGACGTCAACGTAATACTCTACCACTGAGCTAAGTGACTAAAGAAGATGAATTTCAAATTCATCTTCAAAATTAAGAAACAGTATATTCTTTTGGAGTTCGAAGACGAAGATAATAAAGTTTAGCACGTCGATACTGAACAAGAGGTTGTTTTTTTTCTAAGATATCAATCTCGGATAGATTGTTTGAATATGGAAAGAAACGATATTCAAGTCCTTCACCAGAAAGAGAATTACGAAGAAGGAAAGAAGAGGAGATTCCTTTGTTTCGTTTTGCAATACAAATCCCTTGAAATGTTTGTTTTTTTCCTTTTCCAAAAGAAACACGAACACGATCCCCAACAGTGAGGGTTTGAAAAAGAAGATGCATTTTAGAAAGTTCTACCATCTTTTCGGATTCAACTTGAAGAAGAAGAGAATGAACCATAAGAAAGGCCTTTTATTTAGAACTATAGAATTCAATCACAGAACGCAAATTCATAGAAGAACCATAAGGAATTTCATAAAGTTCAGGTTGACGTAAGAAAACACCACGGAAAGTAGCAAGATCTAAATCTAAATAAGAAGGGACTTGAACAGGAGATTGTTTCCATTTTTCAAGAACAGCATCATGTTTTTTAGAATGAAGACTGATGACATTGAAATTTTCGACTTGAGAATAAGGAGATTGGGTAATTTTTCCATTGACAAGAATATGACCATGATTAATCAATTGTCGAGCTTCAAAAAGAGAAGAAGCGAATCCGAGACGATAGACAACAGCATGCAAACGACGTTCAAATAATGAGAAGAGGTTTGTCATGACATTTCCTTTCATACCCATTCCTTTCTGAAAGAGATTGGAGAATTGAGTTTCGGAAATTTCACCATAAAATTTTTTAAATTTTTGTTTTTCTCGTAATTGAGTGGAATAACGTGGTTCATAACGAGAATCTTTTGTTTTTCGATGAGTTTTTCCGTGTTCTCCTGGAGTGGTTTGAGATTTAAATGTTTTTCCATATTGTACCCATAAAGCTTCTCCGCTTTGACGGCAAATACGAGATTTATGAAGAAGACGTTTGGACATAAGGGGATAACCTTTTTTGATTACGATGAATACTCACTGTCGGACTTGAACCGACAATCTCGCAATGAGAAGCAGATTTTAAGCCTGCTGCGTATACCAATTTCGCCAAGTGAGCCTCTCTGCGAGCAATGGGGATCGAACCCATAACACCTGCTTGGAAGGCAGGGAACTTACCATTAATCGATGCTCGCCCAGATTTCCTATAAGCTGGGTTTTGTCTTAGGGTATTCATTTCTCTTCTTCCTTTCTCTCAAAAGGAATCTAGCAACGAACTTGCGTTTTGCTCTTCATGGGGTTTCGCTTCAAATTCCTATCACTTTGAATTTGCGAGAATCTCTTCTCTTTGCACACTTTTTTTTCTCTGTCTACTTTCCCTAAAGTCTTCTTTGCAAGTCTTTCTCTTGCATGATTTTTTTAGAGCCCAGACTTTCCTCCTTTTTCAAGGCGAATACCTGGAAATCTGGTTTCTTACATCATTGTGTATATCTATATTATATATACTTTCTTTCTTCGATCCATACAATTCTTTGAGAAGCACATCAATCAATGCCTCTCAAAGAATTCATTTCTTTTGATTGAAAACCTCAATCACTTTTGTTTAATGAAATCAACATACTTTCACTTTTTTCGAAAAACATCTTTAAAGCATCACATAATGCTTTTCTTGCTGGTATACTTCCATTCGTTCGAATATGAAAAAAGACTTCTTCATAATGACTGTATGGATGAATTTTATAAGAGACATGTTCAATAGGATTTAAATTTGTTTCAATCGGAATCCAATGTTTCCCTAAATCCGTTCGATGTACATATCCTGTACCACATTCTAATCGAAATTCAAGAAAAAGGTCAGCATGTTCATTTGTTGTAAAGAGATAATGATCTTTTTGAACAATTTGAATTTCGGATGGACAGAAAATGTCTTCTGCATACACTTTTTTGGCTCCCTTGATAGAAAGAGAAAGAAGATAAGAAGATTGATTGGATTTGACGAGAAAAGAGAGATCTTTGAATCGAGTGAAAATTTGAAAGGCATCTTCCATTAATCCAGGAATATTCTCGAATTCACTCGAAATTCCACGAATTCGAACAGCAGTAATTCCATATCCAAGAGTAGAAAGAAATAACGTTTTTCGAAGAAGATTGGCAAAAGAGAGAGAAAAATTTTTTTCTACTGGGGTTATGTAAGCTTCCAGATGACGTGAATCTTCAGAGAGAATTTTCCATTGAGATCGAAAAAATGGGAAAGTCATAGGAGAGATACCTTTTCAAAAAGATTAAACACGTCGTTGTTTTTTGGGACGACAACCATTATGTGGGACAGGAGTTTCATCGGAAATCGAAGTAATTTTGAGTCCAGAAGATTGAAGTCCACGGATAGCCGATTCACGACCATCTCCGATTCCTTTTAAAACAACAGAAATAGAAAGAAGACCAGCTTCAAATGCTTTTCGACCCGCTTGTTCAGCAGCGGATTGTGCAGCAAAAGAAGTAGATCGACGTGCTCCTTTAAATCCAGCGAGTCCTCCAGAACACCAATAAAGAGTATTTCCTTTTTCATCGGAAATGGTAATAATGGTATTGTTGAAGGTAGAATGAACATGAGCCACACCGGAAAAAAGATCTCTTCGTTTTTTGATAGGTTTAGGAATAGCGAACATAGAAGATACCTTTTTTCTTTATCGACTTATTTTTGATTTATATTTACGAGAGAGTGCTTTTTGAGTATGAGCATTGGTATGGGTACGTTGTCCACGAACAGGTAAACCATAAGAATGACGATATCCACGATAACATCCAAGATCAGAAAGACGTTTAATATTAAATGTCACTTCTTTTCGCAAATCATTTTCAATCAGATATTGTTGTTCAATGAATTTGGAAAGACGAGAAATTTGGAAATCATTTAATTGTCCCATTTTGCATTGATCGCTGATTCCAATTTGATCACAAAGAATGGAAGCTGTTTTTTGGTTAATTCCATATAAAAGAGGAAGAGCGTATTTCACTTTCTTATGGTTTGGAAGAGTAAGACCAAATAAATAAACCATGGGAAAAATTCCTTTTATTCTAAAAAGAGAGGTGAAAGAGAATGAAGAAAGGCCTCAAGACGTCCATGATAGAATCTTGTTTGATTTTTCTCAGTTTTCCAAATTTTGAAATGAAGAAATCCAGCCTCTTGAGCCATTTTCGCAAATTCAACTCCCAAAAGACGTGCTGCTTCTAAAGTATTTCCATGAGTCAATTGTAGTCGAATGACTGGATCTAATGTAGAAAGAGAAAGAATCACTTGACCGGAAAGAGGATGCAAAATTTGAGTATAAAGATGTTGATTTGTTTTCCAGACATGAAGATACATCCAGTCTTGAGAACGGTAATCTTGAACTTGTTGATGAAGTTTGGTAGTAAGAGATGACATAAATGAAAATCCTTATTTCTTTTTACCTTCTTTCAACTTAATCTTTTCATTCTCATAAAGAATCCCTTTTCCTTTATAAGGTTCTGGTTTTTTATAAGCACGAAGACGAGCTGCTTCTAAATTCACTTTTTGTTTGTCAATTCCGCGAATAGAAAGATAAGTAGGTTTAACACAAGAAATCGTAATACCCTCTGGAATCACATGACGAATCTCATGGCTATATCCAACTTTAAGGACAAGAAGATTTCCTTCTCGAGAAGCTTTATATCCAACTCCTACAAGTTCTAAATTTGTGACATATCCTTGAGAAACTCCGATCATCTTTTGTTCTAAAAGAGATCGATATGTACCCCATAAAGAACGAGCTTGTTTGGTTTGTTCACGAGGAGACAAAGTAATCATTGAATCTTGAATTTGAACTTCAAGACATTTTGCCGCTTCGAAAGAAAGACAAAGTTCTCCCAAAGGTCCTTTGATTTCAAGAACTTCGGATCTTTGAATGACTTCAATTCCTTCTGGAATCGAAACTGGCATTTTTCCAATACGAGACATAAAGAGACATTCCTTTTATCGAATTGCACATAAGACCTCACCTCCAACACCTAATAAACGCGCTTCATGATCATAAAGAATGCCTTTGGAAGTTGAAAGAATCAGATGACTTAAACCATTAGAAACAGGAGTACGTAAATCATCAAAGGAAGCATAAGTTCGTTTTCCTGGACTTGAGAGACGACGAATCTCACGAACTGCAGGACCTTCTTCTGTATATTTCAATTGAATGAGAACACTTACTTTTTCAGAAACAGGAAGTTGATATTGAAATCCACGAATATATCCTCCACGACGTAAAACTTCTAAAAAACGAATTCCAAATTTGGAAATTCGAATTTCCATAGTAGCAAAACGGGCACGAGAAGCATTTTGAATAGCACTGAGAAGAGCGCTGAGAGAATCGGTCATGACATATTTCCTTTTTTCTTCTTACCAACTAGATTTCTTAAGACCTGGAATCATTCCTTTCGAAACAAGTTCACGAAGAGTGATACGGGACACTTTAAAATCCTGAGAAATTCCTCGTCCACGACCTGTCAAAACACATCGATTACGAATGCGAACAATAGAACTATTGCGTGGAAGTTTGGATAATTTGGCAAAGGCTTCTTCCCGAACAGTCATTGGAAGAGCTTGATTATAAAAAATGCTTTTGAGTTCAGCACGTTTGACTTCATAATGATCCACCAATTGACGGATTTTTTGATCTTTAATCATTTTATTATGACTCATTCATTTTTTCCTTTTTCATTTTCAAATGGTAATTGAAAGGCACTTAAAAGACTACGAGCATCATCATCAGTTTTGGCAGTGGTAATGAAATGAATATCAAATCCATATGTTTTGGGAATACGTCCATATTCGGATTCAATTTCAGGAAAAACAAAAGTATCTTTCATTCCTAAAGAATAATTTCCTTGTCCATCAAAACTTTTGAATCGTAAAGGTTTTAAATCTTTCACACGAGGAAGAACAATGGTGACTAATTTATCTAAGAATTCATACATAGAATCCCCAGTAAGAGAAACTTTACAACCTAAAATGGTTTCTTCTTTAAGTTGATAAGAGGAAACGGATTTTTTGGCACGATTAACGGTTGGTCTTTGACCTGAGATACGTTCAAGAAGAATCATCCCGGTTAAAATGTGTTTTTTATCTTGAAGAACGTCTTTGACTCCCATATTGAGAACGATCTTTTTTAAATGAGGCACTTCCATTACATTGGTATAGGAATGCTTCAAAAGAAGATCTGGTCGAATAACATTTTCATAATAAGATTGAAATCGGTTCATAGTGAAACAACCTTTTTTTAAATAACATGAGAAGCTAAAGAAACGACACGAAGCATATTTTTCTGTCTTAATTCTTTGGTCACTGGCCCAAAAATACGAGTTCCAATTGGCAGATTTTGATTGTTTAAAAGAACCACGGCATTGGAATCAAATTGGATTTTTTCTCCGGTTTCACGAACGATTCCTTGTTTTGTACGAATGACTAAAGCACGTTGAACTTCCCCTTTCTTCACTTTACGATTTGGAAGAGCTTCTTTGACAGAGACAATTAAAATATCTCCAATGGAAGCATAACGACGTTTTGAACCTCCTAAGATTTTGATACATTGAACTCTTTTAGCACCAGAATTATCTGCAACTTTCAAATTGGTTTGAAAGACAATCATACTTCTCTCCTTTCTTTTTTCTCAACCGTAATTTGTTTAATGGAAATTGGTAATTTGGAAGCTCCGGCTTCTAATGCTGTACGTGCTAATTCTGCTGGAACACCATCAATTTCAAATAAGACTTTTCCAGCTTTCACACGACACATCCAATACTCAACAGAACCTTTTCCTTTTCCCATACGAACTTCGGCGGGTTTGGCACTTACTGGAATATCTGGAAAAATTCGAATCCAAAGTTTTCCGATACGACGCATCTTTCGGGAGATGGCAATACGACATGCTTCAATTTGACGCGCTGTAATTCGCGCTGGCTCTTCTGCCATGATCCCATAAGTTCCAAAATGAAGGACCCCTCCATTTGCTTGAATTCCTCCAATTCGACCTTTATGAGCTTTTCTATATTTTGTTTTTTTAGGACTTAACATATCTCTTCCTTTCAAGATTTCATACAAAGCCAAACTTTGATTCCACATACACCATAAATGGTATACGCACGAGAAGACGCATAATCAATTTTAGCATTTAATGTATGTAAGGGTACACGACCTTCTTTTAACCATTCCGTTCTTGCAATTTCTTCTCCATTTAATCGACCTGAACATTGAACTTTAATTCCTTCAACATTCGCAGAATTCATTGCGGATTGAATTGCTTTTTTGAGAAGAATTCCAAAAGGTTGGCGTTCTTCCATTTGTCGACCAATTTCTTTCGCTAATAATGATGCATGATTCCAAATTGATACTTCTTGAACAGAAAAAGAAACTGAACTTTTGGTTAATTTTTCCAATGTCAATTGTACTTTTTGTGCATCCACAGCAATTCCTTTTTTACGAACTGCTTCCGAAATCATAAGACTAATTTGGACTTGTTGAGGATGGCGAGAAATTTGACAATCTCCAACGAGTACTCCTGAACGTTGATAGACGGATTCCAAATAATGTTGGATTTGAAGATCTTGATGAAAGAGCTCCGCATAATGAGTTCCGCTGTGCCATTGAGAATTCCAAGAACGATTAATCCCTAATCGAAATGAAATAGGGTTGACTTTTTGTCCCATTTTGCCTTTTCCTTATTTATTTTTTCTTATGGACCGCGGTTTTACGGGTTGGTGCAAATTCTCCTAATTTATGTCCTACCATTTCTTCCGTGACCGTAAAAGAAACAAATTTCTTTCCATTATAAACTTCCATATGACGACCTACAAATTCGGGAATCACGACAGAACTTCTTGACCACGTTTTTAGACGAGATTTGGTTTTTTCTTTTAAAGACACATCGACAAACGGTCCTTTCCAAGCTGAACGAGTCATTTTTTTTCCTTTTATTTTCGACGTTTCACAATATATCGATCTGTGGCAAGATTGTGACGTGTTTTCTTTCCTTTTGTTGACCAACCCCATGGTGTTACAGACGGTCTTCCTCCAGATGTTTTTCCTTGTCCTCCTCCATGTGGGTGATCAACTGGGTTCATCGCAACCCCACGTACAGATGGACGTCTTCCTAACCAACGAGAACGACCTGCTTTTCCTAAACAGATATTTTGATGATCCGCATTGGAAACACTTCCAATTGTCGCTTTGCATTCTAAAGAGATCAATCTTAATTCACCTGAAACAAGACGAATCATACCATATCCATCTTCATTTTTCTTGATCAATTGAGCTTGAGCGCCAGCGGCTCTACATAATTGTCCACCACGTCCTGGATAGATTTCAATATTATGGAGAGTGGTTCCAATTGGGATGTTTTTGAGAGAAAGAGTATTTCCTACTTGAATATCACCAGTTTCACCAGAAGTTAAAATTTGTCCTTCTTGAAGACCTTGAGGAGCTAAAATATAAGAAAGTTTTTCATCTTCATTTTTTAAAAGAGCTAGAAATCCAGTACGATTGGGATCATATTCTAAACGAAGAACTTTTCCTTCTTGAATTTGATTGCGTTGAAAATCTAAAAATCGATATTTACGTTTATGTCCACCTCCACGATGACGAGTTGTAATACGTCCTAAATTATTTCGACCACCTGATTTTGAAAGACCCACAGTCAATTGTTTGACTGGTTTTCCTTTCCAAAGAGTTGGCTCTTGTGTGGTAATTAAATGTCGAGTGGATGGGGTAACTGGTTTATAACTTTTTAAGACCATTGGAAAAACCTTTTACTCATAAGTTGTTAATTTGACACGAAGAGACACACCGAGAGAAGAATGTTGTTTTAAGGAATTTAAAAATTCTTGAATTCCATTCTTATTTTGTTTTGGCATAATCAAGACTTGTCGATAAGTTCGAATTTCAAATTGTTCACGAGATTTCTTATCAATGTGAGGAGAACGTAACACTGTCAGGACTTTCTTTTTCATTGGTAAGGAAACTGGATTTTCTAAAGAAACATTATATTTCTTACTTTCTTCTTGAATCCAATGAACGCATTTGTTCATTTTGTCGGCTTCATAAGATTCCACACGTAAAATACATTTTTGATCCACCATTGTTTTTGCTCTTTCTTTTCTTATCTTCTAAAAAAAAGGGAAGGCTCATTCCTGAACCTTCTCCATTTTGATTAAGAAATTAATTTTGATACAACTCCAGCTCCTACTGTACGACCTCCTTCACGAATAGCAAAACGAAGACCCTCGACCATAGCCACCGGTGCAATTAAATCCACTACAAATTTAACATTATCTCCTGGCATGACCATTTGTACTCCTTCAGGAAGTTGAATATTTCCTGTAATATCCGCAGTACGGAAATAAAATTGAGGACGATAATTACTTAAAAATGCAGTATGACGTCCACCTTCTTCTTTACTTAACACATAAACTTGCGCTTCAAATTTCGAATAAGGTTTAATAGATCCTGGTTTGCAAATGACTTGACCACGAAGAATTTCTTCTCGTTTTAATCCACGTAAAAGAAGACCTACATTATCTCCTGCTTGACCTGAATCAAGAAGTTTACGGAACATTTCAATTCCTGTACACGTTGTTTTTGTATTTTTTCCTAATCCGAGAATTTCAACTTCTTCTCCAACTTTGACAGTTCCTTGTTCAATACGTCCAGTCGCAACAGTACCACGACCTGAAATTGAAAAAACATCTTCGACAGGCATTAAGAAAGGCAAATCAACAGGACGATTTGGAAGTGGAATATATTGATCTACAGTTTCCATTAATTTAAGAATAGCATTACGACCAAGTTCTGGATTTTTTCCTTCTAATGCCATTAATGCGGATCCACGAATAATTGGAGTTGTTTCACCTGGATATTCATAAGAATCAAGAAGTTCACGAATTTCGAGTTCAACGATTTCAAGCATTTCAGGATCTGTCACCATATCAACTTTATTTAAAAAGACAACTAAGGAAGGAACTCCTACTTGTCTAGCTAAAAGAATATGTTCACGAGTTTGAGGCATCGGACCATCCGCAGCAGAAACAACTAAAATCGCTCCATCCATTTGAGCTGCACCGGTGATCATATTTTTAACATAATCTGCGTGACCTGGACAATCAATATGTGCATAATGACGATTTACAGTTTCATATTCTACGTGAGAAGAGTTAATAGTGATTCCGCGTGCTTTTTCTTCAGGAGCTTTATCGATTTGATCATATGGAGTATAAAGAGCACCACCGGTTTCTGCGAGGACTTTGGTGATTGCTGCAGTTAAAGAAGTCTTCCCATGATCCACGTGACCGATGGTACCGATATTGCAATGTGGTTTATTGCGTTCAAATTTTTGTTTGGCTGCCATTTTTTTTCCTTTTTTGATTCATGTGCGAATCCTGGATCAATGGGACCTTTTTGATTCAGGATTCATACAGGAGTTTGGATTCTTGCGGACTTCAAGTGAAAAACACTTCTTCTTTTCCTACAAGTCAAAAAAAGATGAGGAAGTCTTCTCTTCCTCATCTAGGGAGTTATTGACCACCCCACCAATAAATAGAAACAAATAAAAATAACCATACGACATCAACAAAGTGCCAATACCAAGCAGCAGCTTCAAATCCAACATGGTGAGAAGTTGTAAAATGGTAACGAATTTGACGAAGTAAACATACAGTAAGTGCACAAGTACCGACAAAGACGTGGAATCCATGGAAACCAGTCGCCATATAGAAAGTAGAACCATAAATACCATCGGAAAGAGAAAAAGAAGCAGTTGCATATTCAAAAATCTGAAGAGCAGTGAAAACAGCAGCAAGAGAAATTGTTAAAATAAGTGCTAAAATGGCTTCTTTTCTGTATCCAGCTACAATGGCGTGGTGAGCCCAAGTAACGGTTGCTCCGGAAGATAATAAGATTAAAGTATTTAAGAAAGGGACTTCCCAAGCGCTTAAAGGTTCAATACCGAGAGGAGGCCATACAGAACCGATTTCGATGTTTGGAGCTAAGCTAGAATGGAAAAAAGCCCAGAAGAATGCTAAGAATAAGGCAGCTTCGGAAACAATAAAAAGAAGAACCCCCATGCGAAGACCAGTTTGAACTTCGACAGTGTGATGTCCTTGGTAAGTCCCTTCACGAACAATATCTCTCCACCATACAAACATAACATAAAGTAAAGAAATAAGACCAGAAGAGAAAACGAGATTAGCATTCTCATAAGAATGCATATACATGACTCCTCCAATGACTAAACTGAAGACTGACGCAGCCGCAAAAAGTGGCCATGGGCTAGGATCAACTAAATGAAATGGGTGCTTTTTCACATGTAATTCGGACATGAAGTCTTCCTTTTTCTTTTCAAGTTGTGATGATCAACATAAAATCGAATCTCTACTCAATTTCTATCACATCATCTATGTTTTTCATTATAAACAAGAATCTTTCTTCTCAAACTTAATCGATATGAGAAAATAAGAATTAAGCATGATCTGCCACAAAGAAAGTATATGAAAGTGTAATGGTGTCAATTTCATTCATTCTCGGATCTTCTAAAAAATCAGGATCAATGAAAAAGAAAACAGGCATATCAATCGATTCTTGACTTTTTAACATTTGTTCATCAAAACAAAAACATTGGATTTTATTAAAATAAATACCTGCTTGTTGGGGCGTTACATTATAAGTTGAAATTCCAATCAGATCATGATCAGTTGGATTTGTGGCTTCATAAAAAGCAAGTGCACTTTCCCCCACTAAAACTTTCATTTCTTTCTGTATTGGTGCAAACTTCCAAGGCATCTCCACTCCTACATCTGCATTGAATCGGATTGTCAAAATTCGTTTTGGAAGTTCTTCATCTACAAGAGGTACATAATCAAGAATTTGGGCAGTTCCACCATATCCCGTCACTTGACAAAAGACACGATAAAGAGGAACTGAAGCATAAGAAAGAGCAAACATGAAAAGAATCATCGCTATTAAATAAAGAAAAATTGTCTTTTTTTCAATTCGCATTGAGGTGGACCTTTGTTTGGGTCTAGGACTCTTCATCTTTCAAACTAGGCGACTGCCGGAAGCCAGTCGAATGTATATAAGAGACCAGCAACAAAAAGAACAAGAGCTAAAGAAAATGGTAAGAAGACTTTCCAACCAAGTCTCATTAATTGGTCATAACGATAACGTGGATATGCAGTACGGACCCAAACGAATAAAAAGACCATCAACATCACTTTCATTCCAAACCAAAGAGACCCTGGGATCCAATTAAATGGAAAAAGATCAAAAGGAGGCAACCATCCACCTAAAAAGAAAATTGTAGTCATGCTGCTAAAAAGAAGGATATTCGCATATTCTCCTAAGAAAAAAAGAGCAAATCCCATTGCTGAGTATTCAACATTATAACCTGCAACAAGTTCGGCTTCAGCTTCTGGCAAATCAAATGGAGCTCGGTTTGTTTCTGCTAATCCTGAAATAAAGAACATAATCGCAGCTGGAAAAAGAGGAATAAAAAACCACACACCTTTTTGAGCAAGAACAATTTCTGTTAAATTTAAAGATCCAACACAAAGAAGAACACAAATAATAATTAAACCAATCGAAACTTCATAAGAAACCATTTGCGCAGCAGAACGAAGACCACCTAAGAAAGCATATTTGGAGTTACTAGACCAACCAGAAGTAATAATTCCATAGACACCTAAAGAGGAGACGGCTAAAATATAAAGAACACCGACATGAATATCTGCAATGACCATTCCTTCATCGAAAGGGATGACCGCCCAAGTGACTAAACTAAGCATAAAAGTGAAAATGGGAGCGAGAATGAAGATGACGGTATTCGCACTACTTGGGACAATTGTTTCTTTTAATAAGAGTTTTAAACCATCGGCAAGAGGTTGAAGTAATCCGAAAACACCGACAACGTTAGGTCCTTTACGGCGTTGCATGGAGGCAATGATTTTACGTTCCGCTAAAGTGAAATACGCGACAGCGACAAGTAAGGGTACAATTAATAAAAGAACTTGACCTAAAGTCACAAGTGTAAAAACAATTGGATGGTTCATATCTTTGGATTCCATTCTTTTCTGCGGGGGGAAACCCCCCCGTAACGGTTTGAATTAGACCTTAATAAGGAAGTTGAATCAATTTGACACATTTTGCCATCGTCTGAGAGGCTTTTGAAATGACATTGGTCATATAGAAATTGTCGAGAGTACGACCAAGAACTTGAGATTCACCAGAAACTTTTCGAGAAAGATGTCCAAGAAGAGAAGTGTCTGCTTTTTGGATTTTTCCAATCGAACTTAAATGAGGCGCAATTTCGGAAAGACGTTTTTCCAATGCTGCCTCATCATCATAAGGAAGAGACACATTTAAATATTCACTAAGAGCACGAAGGATTTTCCAATCTTGACGAGCTTCCCCAGCTGGATAAAATGCTAATTTTGTTTTTTGTGGTCGACCTTCTAAATTCACATAAAGCGATGTTTTCTCAGTATATGCAGATCCAGGTAAAATGACATCTGCATAAAGAGCTCCTACATCTCCATGATGACCTTGATAAACAACAAATTCACTTTGTTGACGAACTTGACGAACAAACGCTTCATCATCTACTCCAAGTAAATAAGTCATTTGAACAGAATCATTTTTGAAATAATCTGAAGAAGAATGAGATTGATATCCAACATCAAGAGAACCAACACTTGAAGCATGAAGATGAATGACATTAACACCATTCCAATCTTTTTGAACAAGAGGAAGATAACGAGTGAGTTCTTCTACAAGAGAGAAAGATTGAGTTTCAAGGAATGCCTTTCCAATAAGAAGAGTCGGTTTTTTTGCTTTTCGAAGAACTTGACAAAAAGGATGTCTTCCTTCAACAATTTGAGCAAAAAGAGCAACATCATTCCCTAAATGAGTATGTGGATAAGTTAAATCAACTTCATTTCCAATAGAATAGACAGAAAGTTGATTAAGAAGAACCGATTTTCTTAAACGAGTATTGACAAGTGTTGCTTCAAAACGAGGATTAATTCCAAGTAATAAACAAACATCAGAATCTTCTAAACCAGCTAAAGTCGTGTTTGCTAAATAATTGACTCGAAGATCAGGAGAAAGATGGGTAGGGATCGCGAGAGATTGTACTTTTTGAGTTCCTAGACCATGAAAAAGATCACGAAGGACAACTAAAGATTCGGTATCAGCAAGATCTCCTGCAAATGCTTGAACTTTTGATTGAGGAGAAAGTTTTTTGCGAATGGTCTCAAATGCATCTTCCCAAGAAACTTGAATAAATTGATCATTTTGACGAATCATTGGAGTGGTTAATCTTTGACGTTTTAATCCATCGTAGGCAAAACGAGTTTTATCAGAAATCCATTCTTCATTTACATCATCATTAAGACGAGGGAGGATGCGCATAATTTCGGAACCACGAACATCAATACGGATATTACTTCCAAGAGCATCTAAAACATCAATGGATTCTGTACTTTTCAATTCCCAAGAACGAGCAGTAAAGGCATAAGGTTTAGAAGTAAGAGCTCCAACAGGACATAAATCAATTACGTTTCCGGAAAGTTCAGATTGAAATGCTTTTTCGATATAAGTACCTACTTCGGTATCGCGTCCACGTCCAACAGTACCAAGATCTTCGACACCAGCAATTTCGGCGGCAAAACGAATACAACGAGTACAATGAATACAACGAGTCATAATGGTTTTGACAAGAGGACCAATATTTTTATCATCCACACCACGTTTAAATTCATAGAAACGACCACGATCACTTCCATAAGCCATTGCTTGATCTTGAAGATCGCATTCACCACCTTGATCACAAATAGGACAATCAAGAGGGTGATTAATGAGTAAAAATTCAAGAACTCCTTCACGAGCTTTTTTGACTAAATTTGTATTGGTGAAGACTTTCATCCCTTCCATAACAGGCATTGCACAAGAAGCGACGGGTTTTGCGGATTTTTCGACTTCGACAAGACACATACGGCAGTTTCCAGCGATGGATAATCTTTCATGATAACAAAAACGAGGGATTTCGACACCTACTTGAGCACATGCTTGAAGGATAGTGGAACCTTTTTCGACATTTACTTGATGACCATCAACAAATACAATAACCATAAAAATATCCTTTTTTCTTACCAACGATAATGAGAGAAAGCACGATTGGATTCGGCCATTTTATGTAATTCTTCTTTCTTCTTTAAAGATCCACTTGTTTTTAAATAAGTATCTAAAATCTCACCAGCTAATTTCTGAGACATCTCTCTTTCTTTTCTTTTACGAGAATTTTCAACTAACCAACGCAAGGCTAATGAAAGTCTTCGTTCTTCTCGAATCTCCACCGGAACCGCATAAGTAGCTCCCGCCACACGAATCGAACGAACTTCAACATAAGGCTTAATCATTTCAATAGCATCCAATGTCACTTCTAATGCATTTTTTGATGTTCTTCCTTGAATTTGAGACATCGCTTGGAAAACTAATTTCTCTGCAACCGATTTTTTACCAGAATACATTAAACGATTGGTCAATTTACGAATTACTTCATTTTGCCAAAGAGAATCTGAGGATGAATTCCAATTTGTCATTTTTGATTCCTTTATTTTGTTGCTGTTACGGATGGGCGTTTTGCACCATAACGGGATCTTCCATTACGACGTTTTGCAACCCCTTGTAAATCAAGTACTCCACGAACAAGGTGATATCGAACTCCTGGTAAATCTTTGACACGACCTCCACGAATGGCCACCACGGAGTGTTCTTGTAAATTATGTCCTTCACCAGGAATATAACTAATAATCTCAAAACCATTGCTTAAACGAACACGGGCCACTTTACGTACTGCAGAATTCGGTTTTTTAGGAGATGTTGTATAAACACGAGTACAAACACCGCGTTTCATTGGACTTACGGATAACGCTGGAGATTTACTTACTCGAGTACGCGCTTTGCGAGGATGTTTCACAAGTTGATTAATCGTCGCCATTTTGTTTCCTTTTCAATTGCTTTGAGATGGACCTAAAAATGATCCTGTCCCAATTGGACATAAACGTCCTAAAATGACATTTTCACTTAAACCATGTAACGCATCCGTCTTTCCTAACATTGCAGATTTCGTCAAAACTAAAGAAGTATTTTGAAATGCTGCAGCAGATAAAAACGAACTACTTTCTAATGATATATAAGTCACTCCTTTCAAAATCACTTTTCCTTTTGCCATTTCAAGACCTTTTGCAAGTGATTGAAGGTTTTTCCATAAGAATTCTTCTCTTCCTATTTCTTCTTTATGAACAAATGATGTTTGACCTGGTTTTTCAATGATCACTCGATTTAACATTCTATTCAACAGAATCTCAAAATGTTTTTCATGAATCGAAACACCATTTGCTTGATAAATCGATTGAATTTCTTTTTTGAATCGAGTTAATGTGATTCCTGTTCCATAAAATTGAAGAATTTCATTATAAGAAGGAATCCCAAAACATAAAGATTCTCCTTTTCGGAAATAAGAAAAAGATCGAAATGTCCATTTTGTTTCTTCTCCAAAAGATTCGAAATTGATTTTCTTTGAGGTTTTCTTTTGTAAGGTCCAACGAACTCGTTTTGTCGCTCTTGATGGGAAAACAAATGAAAAACATCCTTCTGAGGCAAAGACTTTCTTTCTAGCAGAAGGCACACTGCATTCAAACAATTGAGAAATCTTACTTAATCCACCTGTAATATCAACGGATGTATTCGCTTGTCTTGGAAGAAAACAAAGTAAAGTCCCCATTGTACAAATCTGTTTCGATTTCACAAAACACAGATCATCCTCTTGAAGAAAATAAACTTGAGACGCTTTCCATTTTTCTCCGCGATAAGAAAGATTCCATTTCATTCTTTTTCCTTTTAAATCATAAAAAACAATTCTTGGAAAAAGATCATGTTCTTGACGACCTAAAATTTTTCTTGCATTCCCTTGAGAAATGTATGTTTTCTCTTCTACAAAATCTTTACAAATGACTTGACTTGGTTGTGGAGATAAATAAAAGACTGGTTCATAATAAGGGTTCCATTGAAAGAATGGATCCGATTTTGATACCCATTGACCATCTTGCACATAAACCCAAGCTCCATAAGGAACATCATATCGACTTAAAATTTCATCATAATCATTCATGACATACAATTCTGTTGAACGTGATAAATTTAAGAAGGCATCTTTTTTTTGTTTCCATTCAAATCGTCTTTCCATCTTCAAAAAGACTCTTCCTTGTTCCGGACATCGTACAAATGTAGATTCCGAACTTCCTTGAAGAACTCCTCCCATATGGAATGTTCTCATTGTCAATTGAGTTCCTGGTTCACCAATTGATTGTGATGCTAAAATTCCAACGGCCTCTCCTAAATGAACTTGTTTTGAAGAAGAAAATTGCATTCCATAACATTGTTGACATACACCCATCGCAGATTGACAAGTAAATGGAGAACGAACAATCGCAAATTCACTACGGTGAGATTTCAAAAGATGTAGATTTGATGTTGTAAAAAGAGTGCCACGAGGAAAAAGAAGTTCATTCGTTTGAGAATCATAAAGATCAAGAGCGAGATGACGTCCAAGGACTTGAGAAGAAAGAGACTGTATTTCTTTTCCATCTTTATATTCGGTACGAAGTTCAATTCCAAGATGAGTACCACAATCTTCTTCTGTGGTTAAAATGCCTTGAGATGCATGAACAAGTCGTCGTGTCAAATATCCAGAAGTAGCCGTACGAATTGAAGTATCAATGACCCCTTTTCGAGCTCCATGAGTGGAATGGAAATATTCTAAAACTTTGAGTCCTTCTTTAAAGTTGGCTGCAATAGGCATTTCAATCACATCTCCAGAAGGCTTGACCATCAATCCTCTCATACCTGAAAGCTGACGCATTTGAAGAATAGAACCGCGAGCACCAGAATAGATTAACATATAAATGGGAGGAATTTGAGTTGGTTTTCCTTGATTCACATCACGTAAAATGGTAGAAGTCACTGCATCTTGAGCCAGAGACCATGTTTTGAATACACGTTCTAATTTTTCAGATTGAGAAAGAAGACCCATTTTGTGTTCTAAAACAGCATGTAAACTTTTTTGGGTTGCTTGAGAAACGATTCTTGTTTTTAAGGAAGGAATAAGGACATCATCAAGAGACATGGAGATTCCAGCTTGGTGAGCATAATAAAATCCATAAGCCATCATTTGATCAAGAGAGAAAAGAAGATCTTCACGAGAAGAAGTATCATAGACAGAACGCAAGAGATCTTGTATTTTCTTTTTTGTCAAAATGGTATTCAAACGATCAAATGAGAGAGTCGGAAAGATGGTCGTCAAAAAGAGTCGTCCCGCAGTAGTCGATTTCCAAGTACCATTAGAAAGATAAAGAAGATTTGAATGAACAGTTATTTGTTTTTGAGAAAGAGCTTGTCGAATTTGATTAAGATCGGTAAAGGAAAGAGGAGAAGGAGTGAAAACTTGGACTGTGGCATAATAAAGACCAAAAATGACATCTTGAGAAGGCATTAAAAGTACAGAACCATTTGAAGGACTAATGACATTATTATACGTCATCATCAAGAGACGAGATTCAATTTGTGAAGAGAGAGACAATGGTACGTGAACAGCCATTTGATCTCCATCAAAATCAGCATTAAAAGAAGAACAAACAATTGGATGAAGTTGAATCGCCTTATTATTAATCAAAAGAGGTTGAAAGGCTTGTACATTCATGCGATGTAATGTAGGAGCTCGATTTAAAAGAATTGGATGATGAGATAAAAGACGTTCAATTTGAGAAAACAATTCTTGAGTGACAAGATAAGAACCTTTTCTCCATGGAGATGATTTTTTGGTAAAGAAAGAAGGTAATTTTTTCCATAAAAAGGATTGAAAGAGATTGACGGCAATGAAGAGAGGTAATCCACATTGAGTTAATTTCAATCGAGGTCCAACTGAAATCACCGTGCGAGCAGAAAGATCCACACGTTTTCCAAGAAGGTTCATACGGAAACGTCCTTCTTTTCCTTTTAAAATATGAGCCAAAGATTTTAAAGGCAATTTCTTTTTATTTAAAAATGGCTTTCCACGTCGTCCATTTTCAATTAAGGAATCGATCGCATGTTGAAGCATATTTAATTCATTATGAACAAAAGAACTTGTCACAAAAGTAGTGGAATATTCTTGAGTTAATGTTTTTAAAGAGAGAAGTCGTTTATTACGATCAAGAATTTTTTTATAAATTAAATTGAGATCGGAACTGATAATAAGATGATTTGGCATCACTAAGAAAGGACGAAGTTCTGGAGGTAAAATAGGAAGAACAGTAAGCATCATCCATTCAGGTCGTTTTTGATTAGAAAGAAAAGAAGCAAGGATTTTAAAACGTTTTAATTCTTGAAGGAAAAGATAAGATTCAACAAAAGAAGCATATTGGTAAAGATAAGATTGAGATCGATCTTTTAAGGTTTTAAAAAGAAGTTGTCGTTGATATAAAAATTCTTGAGAAAGATCAATGGATTGAAAATAAGAAAAAAGAACATCATGCCCAGTTCCTTTGAAAAGAACTGGAGAAAAAGGCATGAACGGTCGTTTCCCTGGAAGTTGCTTCTGATGAACTTCAAAAACAACTTCTTTCGGAGAGGTTAAAATCTCTTCTAATTCATTGAGTTTCATTCCTAGAAATGTATTCATATAGAACGGCCTCACTTTAAAAAACCATAAATGAGCAATGGGTGCTCCTAAAGAAATATGAGCCATACGAGAACGTCGAACACGATACGAATTCACTTCAACACCACAAGAATGACAAATTTTTCCTTCATATTCAAGACCTTGAAGAGCCCCACATCGACACTCATAATCTTTCAAAGGACCAAAAATGACTTCACAAAAAATACCACCTTTTTCAGGATTCATGGTTTTATAATGAATGGATTTACTGTTTGTGATTTCTCCATACGACATAGAAAGAATCTCTTCCGGACTCGCCAAGGAAATTCGCACAGCATTTAGATCCAAAGGTCTTTCAAATGATTTCATATTTTGTTCCTTTAAGATACTTTAAGCATAATCCCTAATGACCATAACTCTCTTAACAACACTTGGAAAGCTTCTGGATAGATTTTTTTCTTTTTACTTTTCTTATTTCCACTCCAACGAGAATCGGATTTCACTGTGATCATATCAAATAACGTATATGCCGCACCATATGCTTGTAAAGCCCAAACTTCCATTTCTCCAAAACGTTGACCACCATCCAAAGATTTTCCTCCTAAAGGTTGTTCCGTCACTCGATTGTACGGTCCTGTAAAACGGGAATGTATTTTTTCATCAACTAAATGATTTAATTTGAGAATATACATTTGACCACCCGTGATCAAACGATCAAATTTTTCACCAGTTTTTCCATCATGCACTTCCGATTGACCATGTCCTGGTAAATTTGCAAATTCCAATCCATCTCGAAGATCCAGTGAAGACGCCCCTTCAAAGGGTAAGGTAGCCATCGGAATGCCTTTGACTAAACGAGAAAGTAAATGTTTTAATTGATCTCTTGACATCTTTGAAATCAAAAGACCTTCACGACTACGAGAACCATAAAGATGAAGAAGCCAAGAACGGATTTCTAAATATTGAGAATCTTGATTTTGACGACGAAGCATTTGTTTTAATTGGCGACCAAGATGTACTCCAGTCCAACCTAGATGAACTTCAAAAACTTGTCCCAAATTCATACGTGAAGAGATCCCAATCGGATTTAAAAGAATATCAAATGAAGTACCATCCGAAAGATATGGCATTTCAGACATAGGAAGAACTTGACAAACCACTCCTTTATTTCCATGACGGCCTGTCATTTTGTCACCTGGCTTTAAACGATGACGATATCCAATGACTATTTTCACCATTTTAAGTAAAGAAGAACTTGCTTTCGATTGTAAAAAACGAAGCACCGCCATGCGATATAAATATTTTCGATACCAAGTCAATCTTAATTGTTTATTACAAAGTAACCAAATCATCCATTCACGAGTCGCTTTCATTGGCATTCTTCTTAAAGACAAACGAGAACGGATTTCTTTCCATTCCTTTCGAGAACGTTTCGCTGTCCAAAATTCAATCGGCATCGATTTTGAAAGAAAGAATTGCTGAAGAAGAACCACATGAAGTAAATAAGATTGGGTTAATTGATGAATTTTTCTTTTCCAAGAACGTAAAGAACCATTCACAACAGGAATTTGAGGAGCAAAAAACTTTTTCACATCCAAGACACAACCTTCAAGATCATTTGGAAGTCGTTCAGAAGTATCTTTCCAGGTTTCTTTTGTTGAATGAAGAAGCAAACTATGTAAGAAGACTTCTTTTTCCGACATTGGTTTTCTTAATTTGGATTGTTGAAGGACTTTTCCTACTAAAATTTCACCTCCTTGAAAACGAGTACCAACACGAATCACTCCAGATTCATCTAAATAAGAAAGTTCTTGAGTTGGAATTCCTGGGATCTGACGAGTCATTTTTTCTTGAGATGAATTTTGATTCCAATCAAAGACAATCATTTCTTTTGTATGAAGACTTGAATAATAAGAGCCTTTTAAAAGACGATCGGAAATGACAATTGAATCTTCAAAACTATATCCATTCATAGACATAAAACCAATCAAAAGATTATGTCCAATCGAAATTTCTCCCGAAGAAGTTCCATTTCTTTCAAATAAACGTCCTTTTTCATAATAAGAAAGAGGAGGATTTTGACGAATCGACTCATGAAGATAACTTTTTTGATTTGCTTTTTCATACTGAAGAAGTTCATGAGATTGAAATCGTTTGTTGTCAGGATGGAACGTGAAAAAGACATTTTGATCAAACCAAAGAAGTTGAGAAAGAGAAGATCTTGATTCTTGATTTCCGAGACAATCTTCTGATCCAGTTCCAACAAGAGGGATTTCTTTTAATAAAGGAGGAACTGCTTGACGTTGCATATTCGAACCCATTAAAGCACGGTTCCCATCATTATGTTCTACAAAAGGAATTAAAGAAGAAGTAAAAGAAAGCATTTGTTTTGAACTTGCATCTAGATAATCGACTTTGTCAGCATCTTGATAAATAAATTGATTTTCGAAACGACAATAAATCCAAGGTTCGCGAAATTGATTTTCTTGAGTTCGAGATTCTTCCCATTGAGCTAAAGAAAAGAGACGCTCTTTTTTGGAAGAAAGATAATGCACTTCTGCAATGATTTCCCCATTTTCCACTTTTTGATAAGGAGCTAAAAGATCACCTGAAAAATCAATTTGAGCAAAGGTTGACATACTATTGACGATTCCCACAGCTTTTCCTTCCGGGGTTTCAATAGGACAAATTCGACCAAAAAAACTTGATTGAACATCACGTGTATCAAGACTCACATTTTCTTTATTTAATCCATCAGGACCAAGAAGAGAAAGTCGACGTAAATGAGTCATTTCGGAAAGAGGATTTAATTGATCAAGTAATTGAGAAAGATTTGAACCCGTTAAAAAATGATCAATTTGACGTTTTGCAAATGGCAAAAATTGAATGTTTAATTTTTCACTCGGATCCGAATAAACAAGACTACGAGATTGCAACCAACGATGAGAAAGGAAAGAGGATGTTTTTTCTGTTAATTTCCAAATGGGATGTTTCAATTCAAAAGAAGAAGGCAAAAGAAAGAAAGAATGGATCTTGGATCGTAAAAAATGAGGAAGAGGAAGATTCTTTTTTGGATTCCAATATTCAATCGGATATTCAAATTTTTCTGCAAAATCACGACGACGTTTGATTTGTAAAAAAGATTTCAATAGAAGATATCCAAACAAATCTCCAGGAAGACGAACTTTACGGTTTTGTAATTGATAAACATTTTCTCCAGAGTCAACTTGAGTACTTGGAAAATAACGTGTTGAAAAGAGATGAGAGACAATAGTTAAAAAATCTAATTTCGTCAAGACTCCAAATTGAAGAAGAGGAGTGACTAAAAAATGACTCATTTGATCTCTTCCCAAATGAGAAAGATTGTAATGAATTGGATCAAGAAAAAGTTTTTTCATTAATTCTTCACGTTCAAATTCACCACAGACATGTCCATTTCGTTTTCCATTCATCATTTGGATCATTTGACTAAAGGCTACTAATTTTTCTTTTCCATCATGTTGTTTGACAGAATCCAGAAAAAGACGTTTCCAAAGAGGCATTTTTTCAGGATGAGAAAACACTTTTTCGGAAAGTTGAGGAGATCCGCTTGAGACATAATATTCATGAGGATAAAACGGAGAAGAAGAGGCTAAAGTAACAAAATGTCCAGAAGAAGTGACTGGAGACGTAGGAAGATATTCTTTAGTATGGATCAAAGAAGAATCTAAAAATGAAAAACACGACCATTGTTCTTTTGAAAGAGGAAAATTAAGTAATGTCGAAGAAAGAATTTGTAAATAAACTTGCGGAGTAATGATGGTTCCAGCAGGAATCCTAATACATTTTTGTTTGAGATCTCGAATAGGAGATGTTGTGATACCATAAAGAAAGTGTCGAAGATCATAAACAGGTCGTAAAGAATGATTTTCAGTTTTTGGTAAAAGAGTTTGAAATCCAAGATCTTGTCGAAGACGAAAAGGATTGAAAAAGAATGCAAGAAGTTCTTCACGAGGAAATCCAAGTGCAAGAAGGAAAAGTGGAAGAGAAATGCGTCGTTTTCCTAAAATGCGAACAAAAACTTGATTGGATTTTCCGATTTCAAATTGAAGATTGACGCCATAATAAGGAATGATTTTCAAACTTGTTAAATCGGGTTTTCGAGAAAGAAAAACACCAGGACATCGTTGTAATTGAGAAAGTAAAGCACGTTCAATTCCATTAAGAAAGAAAGCATTTTGAGAAGTTAAAAATGGAATGCCTTTTAAAGGAAGTACAAAGAGGAATTTTTCAAGAAGATGAGGATGACGTAAAGAAGATTTAAGATCGTCTTGTTTTTTTTCAAGAGGAATCCGAAAGAGGACGATATGAAGAGTACCAAGATAACTTAAAGATCGAGCACGACATTCTTCTAAAGAGAGTTCAGGTTTTTCGAGAAGATAATGAGAATAAAGATACAAAATACGTTGATGTTCTCCTTTTCCTGTTTGTTTGGCTTCAATAGGAAAGATGGATCGAAGAATGGCTTCTAAACCTTTTTTTTGGCGTTGAAGGGGAGATTGATCCATCTGAAAGAAATCTTCATAGGAATGTTTGTAAAATTCTAAAAGAGATGGGATTTTGGTTTTTCCCATTTGGACACCGAAATGTTTTCGAAGAGATTCATGTCGTTCATAGTCATGGGACATTGTCGTTTTCCTTTTTCTTCTATTTTCATTGTTTTTTATGTTTGGTGTTGAATCGATACAGTCATTTCATTCAAAGAAAAGAAAAAAAGGATCACAACGTCAAAAAGAACATTTGTGATCCAATAGAAAAGAAAATGGAAAACAGATTAAGAGTCTTTCTTCGAAAGAACTTCTAAAGATGAAGAAAGTTCTCCAGATGAATATTGCAATCCAAGAAGAAGATCGGAAGCAGGAGAAAGAATAAGATGTGCGAGATGAACATAATCTTCAAAAAGAGATTGTTTTTCACTATATTTTAAAAATTCAGATCCATTTAAATAACCACCCATAACATAAGCCCCTAAAGGAGAAAGTTTGGAAAATGTTTTTTGTAATGAAAAGGGAGATGTCAAATCTTTTTGTTTCGTATAAACAACTAAACAAGGACCTTCAAAGAGATTTCCAAAAGAAGCGAGAGAAGTGTTTTGTACAAGATGACGAACAGTTGTATTTTTACTTATTTTACAAGAAAGACCATGACGTTGAAGATATTGTAAAAACGCAATCATTTCATGACTTTGAAATCCATTTTGTTGGTAAACAGCAAGAATCGAGGATGTTTCTAAGATCTCTTTCCACTCCAATAAGGATTGTTGTTTTTTAAGATTCATTCAAAATGTCCTTTTATTTAGATCCAAGTAAGACGGAAGGTCCCATTGTGGTAGAAAGATGAACACTTAAAATCATATTTCCTTTTAAACTTTGTGGTCTTCGAGTTGAAATGAACTCGATCATATATTCAATATTCTCTTTTAAATGAGAAAGAGAATGCTCTGCCTTTCCAATTGGAATATGCAAAATTCCATAACGATCATTTTTAATTGAAAGTTGTCCACGTTTTAAAGATTGTATTGCTTCCGCTACATTTGAAGTTAAAGTTCCTAATTTCGCATTTGGCATTAAACCACGAGGACCTAAAATCTTTGCTAAAGGAGAAAGCATTTTCATCATCTCCGGGGTCGCTACACATACATCAAAAAAGATTTTGTTTTTCTTGATCTTGTCGAGATATTCCTCATTAATAAGGAAATCCGCTTCGGAAGCTTGATTTTGAAGAGATTCTGGAACGAAGGCTAAAATTTTAATTGATTTTCCAGTTGATTGAGGTAAAGTACATTTATGAACAAACATTTGATCCGAAATTTTAGGATTAATACCTAAATTCACATGAAGCTCAAAACTTTCATTTGATTGAGAAATTGCATAAGCTTTCAGCATTTTGATTTTGTCGTCTAAACCCTCTGAATAGATTTTTTGTAAAAGTTCTTGTTTGCTCACGAGAAACATCCTTTTTTCTATAGGAGATGATGGGATTCGAACCCATGAGACCTTTCAGTCTATTCGCCTTCCAAGCGAACGCACTAGACCAACTATGCGACATCTCCAAAAAGAGGAGGAGAACACGTTCTCCTCTCTTAAGATTCAATCTGAATTCCCATTGATTTGGCAGAACCCATTAGCATTTTCACAAGAGTGCTTTCCGAAAGATGAAGAAATGCTGGATCTTGTTTTTTAATTTGAGCAATCTCATAAAGTGCAGAAAGAGAAAGTTTTGCAACGACAGTCTGAGAAGAACCTTTCACAATACCAGCAGCATGTTTTAAGAAATAGCTGACCGGAGGTGTTTTGATAATGAAAGTAAAAGATTTATCTTGAAAGACAGTGACTTGAACTGGGAGAGGAATGGAATCTTTATATTGTTTTGTACGTTCATTGAATTGTTTACAAAATTCCATGATATTGACACCACGTTGACCAAGAGCGGGACCGACAGGAGGAGAAGGATTTGCTTTTCCACTCGGAATGATTAATCTTAAAGAACCGATGACTTTTTTAGACATGAGAAAGTACCTTTTTACATACAAGCAAGAGACGAGGGACTTGAACCCCCATGAGCAACTTTGGAGGCTGCCATTCTACCGATTGAATTAGTCTCCCCAAAAGAAAGAGAGGTATTTCTACCTCTCTCTGAGAATAAGTTCTCATTTATTTGGAAACAGCACCAGCAGCAGAAATGATGTCAATTAATTCACTTGTAATGGCAGCTTGACGAGCTTTGTTATAGCTTAAGCTAAGTTTATTAATCATATCACCTGCATTTCGAGCAGCACTATCCATTGCACTCATACGGGCACCTTGTTCACTGGTTGCATTTTCTAATAATGCAGAGAGAATTCGGGTAGCCATAGAGAATTCAAAGAAATTATAAAGAAGACTTGCTTGATCTGAGTCAAATTCGTATTCACCCCAACCAGCAGGATCGGCAACATAAGCATCGTAAGAAGGAATATTTCCTGTAGTCACCACTTGGGCAATGACAGATTTGAATTCATTATAGACGATGGTGCAACGGTCAAATGGATAGGAAAGAATTTCTTCGGAAAGAGCAGAGGCAGCTAAGAAATTCACGGGTTTTCGAGTGACGTCGTTAATAATCTTAACCATCGATTTTCCGCATTCACGAACAAGGGCATCACGACCTTTTTCTCCAACACAAACGATGGAGACTTCAGAACCATTTGCAACAAGCTCTTTTAACACTTTCTTGGTTGTTTTCACGACAGAGGAATTGACACCACCACAAAGACCACGGTCAGTGGTAATGGCAATGATTAAATGTTTTGATCCAGTGAAATTGGAAACGGAACCAGGAAGAAGTTGTTGAAGAGAGGATTGGAATGGGCGTACACCTTCACAAGATCTTTGAGCTTGACGAAGTTTGGATGCCGCAACCATTTTCATTGCTTTGGTAATCTTCTTAATTGAAGTAATGCTCTTCAGACGATTTTTAAATTCTTTTGTGGATGCCATGTCTTATCAACCTTTTTTATTAGGCTTTCGAAGCGACGAAGTTTGCGGTGAAATCACCAAAAATCTTTGCTAAATTTTGATCGAGTTCTTTAGAGATTTGTTTCTCTTGACGAATTTTCGCTAAAAGATCAGAATGTTGAGTTTTGAAAAGTTTTAATAAAGATTCTTCAAATGCATGAATTTCGTTGACTTTAATTTTATCTAAATATCCGCGAGTTCCTGCATAAAGAACAATCACTTGTTCTTCTACAACCATAGGAGTAAACTGACCTTGTTTAAGAAGTTCTGTCATACGTGCACCACGGCTTAAAAGTTGTTGAGTTGAAGCATCAAGATCAGATCCAAATTGAGCGAATGCTGCCACTTCACGATATTGCGCAAGATCAAGCTTAAGTGTACCAGCAACTTGTTTCATTGCTTTCACTTGAGCTGCTGATCCAACACGGCTAACAGATAAACCAACGTTAATTGCTGGACGAACACCACGATAGAAAAGTTCGGTTTCAAGGAAAATTTGTCCATCAGTAATGGAAATCACGTTCGTTGGAATGTATGCTGAAACGTCACCTGCTTGAGTTTCAATTACAGGTAATGCAGTTAAAGAACCAGCTCCTTCTGCATCAGACATTTTGGCAGCACGTTCTAATAAACGGGAGTGTAAATAGAACACGTCACCAGGGAAAGCTTCACGTCCAGGAGGTCTTCTTAAAAGAAGAGACATTTGTCGGTATGCGACAGCTTGTTTGCTTAAGTCATCATAAGTAATTAAAGCATGCATTCCATTATCACGGAAGAACTCACCAATAGTACAACCAGTATAAGGAGCGAGGAATTGAAGAGGAGCGGCTTCGGATGCAGTTGCGGCTACGATCACGCTATATTCAAGAGCACCAGCTTCTTCTAAAGTACGTACGATTTGAGCAACAGTGGAACGTTTTTGACCAATGGCTACGTAAATACAGAAAAGTTTTTTCTTATCATCGCTACCAGCTGCTTGGTTTACGGATTTTTGGTTAATCATGGCATCGATAGCGACGGCAGTTTTCCCAGTTTGACGATCCCCAATGATAAGTTCACGTTGACCACGTCCGATTGGAACTAAGCTGTCAACAGCTTTTAATCCAGTTTGCATTGGTTCACTTACGGATTTACGAGCAATAATTCCAGGAGCTTTCACTTCAATACGACGGCGATTTCCGTTAATTGGTCCTTTTCCATCAATTGGATTTCCAAGAGCATCAATGACACGTCCAAGTAATTCTTTTCCAACAGGAACGTCTACAATGGTACCTGTTCTTTTGACAACATCGCCTTCTTTAATGACACGGTCGTTTCCGAAAATAACGATCCCGACGTTGTCGTTTTCGAGGTTAAGAGCCATTCCGCGGATTCCACTAGAGAATTCAACCATCTCACCTGCTTGAATATTGTTTAATCCGTATACACGAGCAATTCCATCTCCTACGGAAAGAACACGACCTTTTTCGTCAATGTTGAGTTCTTTGTAAGAATTGGTAATGCGTTCTTCTAAAATATGAGAAAGTTCTGCTGCAGATAAATTCATGTGCGAAACCTTTTTTTCAATTTGTTTCCAGCCATGAGAGACAAGAAAGCCTTCCCTGTCACCACAAGACCGTACAAAAATATATACATATAATATATATACATATATTATATTGCATACTTTTTCTTGTTTGAAAAGGTTCTCTTTTCTCTATGGTCGATCAAAAAAGGTCTTATCTATGCGATTAATGAAACGCGATCCCCTTTTATCCATTTTTAATTCATTTTTAGTGGATTATCCTGCTCCTATCAATCTTAGTTATCTCTGGAATTTTGGTATCTTAGCTGGAGTTTGCTTAGGAATTCAAATCCTTACCGGTATTTTCTTAGCCATGCACTACACTCCTCATATCGATTTAGCATTTCTCAGCGTCGAACATATTATGCGTGACGTCAATTATGGTTGGCTTATTCGTTATATGCATGCAAATGGTGCTTCTATGTTCTTTATTGTCGTTTATCTTCATATCTTTCGTGGTTTATATTATGGTTCTTATATCTCTCCTCGTGAAATCATTTGGGTTGTCGGTGGGGTTATCTTAGTTCTTATGATGGCTACTGCATTCATGGGTTATGTTTTACCTTGGGGTCAAATGAGTTTTTGGGGAGCTACTGTTATTACTAATTTGTTCTCCGCTATCCCTATCATTGGTGAAGATATCGTTCGTTGGCTTTGGGGAGGTTTCTCTGTTGATAACGCTACTTTAAATCGTTTCTTCAGTTTACATTATCTTTTACCATTTGCCATCGCTGCTGCTGCTGGTGTCCATTTATTTGTTTTACATGAATATGGTTCCAATAACCCATTAGGTGTTGACAAAGTTGATAAAATTCCTTTCTATCCTTATTTCTATGTAAAAGATTTATTTGGACTTCTTGTGTTCTTTCTTTTCTTCGGTTTCTTTGTTTATTTCTATCCAAATACTTTAGGACATCCTGATAATTATCTTGAAGCAAATCCATTAGTCACTCCTTCTCACATTGTTCCTGAATGGTATTTCTTGCCTTTCTATGCTATTCTTCGTTCTATTCCTGATAAACTTGGAGGTGTTCTTTGTATGGGATTAGCTCTCGTTGCTATCATTGTTCTTCCATATATTAATACTTCTGAAATTCGTAGTTCTCAATTCCGTCCTCTTCATCGCAAATTCTTTTGGCTTTTAGTTGTTGATTGTGTCATTTTAACTTGGATTGGACAATGTCCTGCTGAGGAGCCATTCATTACCGTTGGTCAAATTGCTACTGTTTATTATTTCGCTTATTTCTTCCTTATTGTCCCTGTTCTTGGAAAACTTGAACGTGTCTTACTTAAGATGGACAAAACAACGCCATTCTCTACATTACTTCTTCGTGCTTAGTTTTTTCTTGTGGGAAACTCAAAATTCCCACAATTTCTCTTTTTTTGGTTGAATCGAATTCCTTTATTTGTTCTGTATAATAAAGATAAGCTGAGATGGCGGAATTGGTATACGCATAGTCTTGAGGTGGCTACGGGGAAACCCATGAGAGTTCAAATCTCTTTCTCAGCAATTTTCATTTTCTTTTATCGTATTTTTATTCGCATACTGCCATTTACTACTGCGTAGAAAGAAAAGATCGGGATGGCGTGATTTGAACACGCGACCTTCTGCACCCAAGGCAGACGCGCTGACCAGGCTGCGCTACATCCCGAAGTTTAGCAGGAGAGGGACTTGAACCCCCGACGTTCGGATTATGATTCCGCTATTCTAACCAGCTGAATTATCCTGCCATGAATTTAGGTGTATTGGGACTCGAACCCAAGACCACCGGATTAAAAGTCCGATGCTCTAACCAACTGAGCTATACACCCACAAAATGGTCCAGAGAAAAACTCCGAACCAAAAAAGGAAAAATTAAAGATGTTGTTCAGGAGCAGAAGCAATTAATTGCTCAATAGCGTCATCAAGAAGACGAGCTTTTTGATCTAGAACTTCAGGAGTATTTGATTGAAATTCTTTTAAAACAGCTTGAGAAAAAGAAACAATGGCATCACGTTGAAGAGAATCAAAGATTTCTTTTTCCTTTAAAAGAAGAGTGCGTAATTGCAAATTTGCTTGAGACGCAATTCGATTAAGAACAGCTTTCTTACGTTTTTCTTCAACGATTTTCATTTGTTGAGAAGAGAACGCATAAATCTGTTTGACATCTTCTAATAAAGAAGTTTGTTTTTGTGTATTTTCGATTTCAAGAAGAAGCAATTCACGTTTCTGGTCGAAAGATTTTTGCAATTCTTTTTGAATACGAGAAGAACGATCATCAAGTTCATTTGCGAGAACATCCCCAACGTTTTTATAAGCGAAAAGAACGAAGAGAACGAAACATCCAGCGACTAATGCTTCTTCGTCTAAGACAAGGATTTCAGAAGCTACAAGAGCAACTAAAAGGAAACAAGAGAGGATGATTGCAATGATGCGATCTTTCAAAAGGTTTTGAATCATAACCACTTCCATTTTTCATAGTAAAGAATTCGAAAACAGAAACATTTCTTGTTCATCAAAATGGTTTTTGTTTCGATCTTATTTGCTCTCTTCTAAAAGAGATTTTAAAATGTGTTTTTTCGCAATCATTTGACCAACTGCTTGAAGATAAAGTTCTTGAGAGGAAGCGAATGGTCCCTGTTGAATTTGACGGTATGTTTCATTGGACCAATTCTGAGTTGATTCCGATGTTCCAGTGAGTAAAGCTTTGGATTGTTGTAAAGAATTCATCACGATTCGGTCATATGCGGAAACTTCTTTTGAAACCTCTTCATTTTGGGATTCATTTACTTGAGTGTCCATAAGTTTTTTTCTTAATTTAAGGATTGTCGCTACTCTTGGTAATAAAGATTTGACAAGAATCACATAAAAAGATAAGAAAAAGACTGTTAACCAAAAGAATTGTGTAAAATACGTAACATGATCTAATTGTGGCATGAAGGATCCTTTTCTTTTCACACACAATTTCAATCTCAACAGTACATACCATTGAAATCGATTACTGCATACTCTTATTATACCCTATAAAAATCTTTTCCTGTTTAATTAATTCGATTTCTTATGACGTTGTTGCTTCTTTTTCCAAGCTTCTAACGCTGATAAACGTGATACAATCACATTTTTCTTTTCTCTATTCGCTTTTAAAATTGAAAATGTCTTTAATTGCCCCAAAGCATGATCATCTCCGACATGATTCTTTGGTAAAAAAGCCACTATTCCTGCTATTCCTACACTATATCCTCCATGTACTGAATTTAAAATTCTTCCATTCACATATTTCTTTTTCTGTAATAGATCCCAAATTGCATTTTCTTTAATATGTTTTTGTCCTTTCTCATAGCTTAACACTAAATTGTTTTCATAGGAATCAAAAGATTCCATTAAAAAGCAAACTCGTTCACCTACTTTCCATTCATTCATTGCTTGAAAATGAGTCTTGTATAATTCTGACTTCTTAAGTTTTACATTCATTTTGAAACCTACATCTACCCATACCATATCTTTACTAGTGTTCACAAGAATTCCTTCTACTAGTTGATTACGTCTTTCTTTTAAAAGGTATCCATTTTCTTTCCCTAAACATTGTTCAAAAGACACATAATTCATTCATTTCTTTCCTTTTTTCTTTTTGGGTTTAACAGGATTTGAACCTATAACTCTTCTGTTATGAGCAGAATGTTCTTACCATTGAACTATAAACCCTCTTTTCTCTTCATCTTTTCTCTTCACCTTTTCTCTTCACCATTCTTTCTATTCTTTCTTGTCTTTATTATACTCCTCCATTCTCTTGATTTCTTGTAATTTTTTTCTCTCTCTCATTCATCCCTGCATTCAAAAAGAAAAGACAAATATTTGCAAAAAAGAAAGGATTTGAGAGAAGAAGAGATTTGATAAAAAACAGATTTGATGAAAAAGAGAGATCCGAGAGATATCAAAGTCTCTGCATTTGAGAGGACCCAAAATCAAGAAAGGGAATTATGGAATTATGGAATTATGGAATTATGGAATTATGGAATTATGGATATTGAAAAAAGATAAGGTTTAAAAAGTTCTTCGTTGCAGGGAGTGTTATGAGGGGAGGGATCGAATGGACAGTAATATATTCATTGACAAAACATAAAAAAGAGAGATCCGAGCATAGTGATGCTCGGATGAAATGATAAAAAAAACATATGTTTGGAAATAGGAGAGAAGAAGAAAAAGAGTTCGAGTAATTAGTACCAATTAGCTGAACATGTTACCATGCGTACACATTTGGCCTATCAACGCAGTAGTCTTCTGCGACTCTATAAGAAATACTAGTTTTAGAGTGGGATTCCCGCTTAGATGCTTTCAGCGGTTATCCTTACTGTACGTGGCTACCCAGCGATGCCACTGGCGTGACAACTGGTACACTATAGGTACATCTTTTCCGGTCCTCTCGTACTAGGGTCAGATCTCTTCAATATTTCAACACCAACGGTAGATAGGGACCGAACTGTCTCACGACGTTCTAAACCCAGCTCACGTACCACTTTCATCGGCGAACAGCCGAACCCTTGGGACCTTCTGCAGCCCCAGGATGTGATGAGCCGACATCGAGGTGCCAAACGACTCCGTCGATATGAGCTCTTGGGAGTCATCAGCCTGTTATCCCCAGCGTACCTTTTATCCGTTGAGCGATGGCCTTTCCACGCAGCACCACCGGATCACTATGGCCGACTTTCGTCTCTGGTCGACTTGTATGTCTCACAGTCAAGCAAGCTTATGCCATTACACTCTACAGCTGATTTCCGACCAGCTTGAGCTTACTTTCGCGCGCCTCCGTTACTCTTTGGGAGGCGACCGCCCCAGTCAAACTACCAATCATACAGGGTCTTCTCAAAAGAGAATGAGCTACGAAAAAGAAAAAGGGTGGTATTTCAAGGTTGCCTCCGCAGTTGACTTGTGTCAAGGCATCATAAGCTCCCACCTATCCTACACATCTTCTTTTTATTAGCACTGGATGAATGCAGTAAAGGTGCATGGGGTCTTTCCGTCTGGCCGTTGGTACTCCGCATCTTCACGGAGAATTCAATTTCACTGAGTCGATGTTGGAGACAGTGGGGAAGTCGTTACACCATTCGTGCAGGTCGGAACTTACCCGACAAGGAATTTCGCTACCTTAGGACCGTTATGGTTACGGCCGCCGTTTACTGGGGCTTGAATTCAGAGCTTGCACCCCTCCTCTTAACCTTCCAGCACCTGGCAGGTGTCAGACCCTATACATCATCTTACGATTTAGCAGAGTCTTGTGTTTTTACTAAACAGTCGCTACCCCCAATTCTGTGCCGCCTATGAAACATAGGCTCCCTTTCTCCCGAAGTTACAGGGTTAATTTGCCGAGTTCCTTCAACATCGTTCTCTCAAGCGCCTTAGTATCTTCTACTAGTCCACCTGTGTCGGTTTAGGGTACGGTCTATATGCAGAAGTTCTTTCTTGGAAGAAGAACAATTTCCTTTTGAATCCCGTAACAAAAGGGATTGTTGATTCTTCGTCACTTTCTGCAGGCTTTGAAGTGTTCGTCAAATTCCCATTAGATTTTGCTTTCGCATACTCCTTAGGGACCGGCTCACTCTGCGCGGATTAGCCTTGCGCTAGAAACCCTTGGACTTTCGGCGACAATGTTTTTCACATTGTTTCTCGTTACTCATGTCAGCATTCTCACTTCTGATATCTCCAACCGAATTGACAATCGATCTTCACAGACATACAGAACGTTCCGCTACCATTCCTTTGAAAAGGAATCCGCAATTTCGGTAAATCGCTTAAGCCCCGTACATTTTCGGCGCAAAACGGCTTGATTAGACCAGTGAGCTGTTACGCTTTCTTTAAAGGATGGCTGCTTCCAAGCCCACCTCCTGGTTGTTATGGCCGTCTTACTTCCTTTCACACTGAGCGATTATTTTGGGACCTTAATTGGCGGTCTGGGCTGTTTCCCTCTCGACCATGGACCTTATCACCCACAGTCTGTCTACTGTCTCTATCTACTCAGTATTCGGAGTTTCCTTGAGTTTGGTAAGGCTTTTGGCCCCCCTAGCTCATTGAGTGCTCTACCCCTGAGAGAAAATAAGACAATGCTCTACCTAAATAGATTTCGCGGAAAACCAGCTATCTCCAAGTTTGATTAGCCTTTCACCCCTAACCACAAGTCATCCCCGTCTTTTTCAACAGACGTGGGTTCGGTCCTCCAATCTGTGTTACCAGATCTTCAACCTGCTCATGGTTAGATCACTTGGTTTCGGGTCTGATTCCAGAAACTGATGCCCTATTAAGACTCGCTTTCGCTACGCCTACTTCTCACGAATTAAGCTTGCTTCTGAAATCAAGTCACTGACCCATTATACAAAAGGTACGACATCACTTTTTTCAAAGCTCTGTCTGCTTGTAAGCACCCCATTTCAGGTTCTTTTCACTCCCATCTCTGGGTTCTTTTCACCTTTCCCTCACGGTACTTGTTCACTATCGGTGACAAAAAATACTTAGGCTTAGAAGGTGGTCCTCCTTTCTTCAAACAAGATTTCACGTGTCTCGTTTTACTCATTCTTTCAAATGTCTTTCTCTCGACAGGGCTATCACCTTCTTTGGCAAAAGTTTCCAATTTTTTGAAGAGTTTTTCATTTGTTTTTTAGCCTAATCCGCGTTCGCTCGCCACTACTAACGGAGTCTCGGTTGATTTCCTTTCCTCTTGCTACTAAGATGTTTCAATTCACAAGGTTTTTACTCCCTTAAGAGCGTTCCCTATTGGAACAGGTTTCCCCGTCGGAAATTCACGGATCTCAGATTTTTTCGCTTCTCCCCGTGACGTCTCGTCGCGATAAACGTCCTTCATTTCTTTTTTGTCCCAAGGCATCCATGAGGTGCTTGTAAGTTCTTTTTCTTCTCTCTCCTATTTCCAAACATAAGTACATTCATTATCGTAGACGACGATAAATTCTCTTA